CTTGTCTTGTTTTTACTGTCAAGTGTTAGGGAAATTTCAAGAATTTTCGATCTTCGTGAATTGGTAAAGTTGGTTGGTGACGCTCACGACGTCACAGGTTCGACTTCCCTGCCTGCGCGGAGATTTTGGGGGCGTTGGGTTCRAATTTTGGAATTTCTCGAACTGGTAAACCCAACCAGTGACGCTCACGACGTCACAGGTTCGAGTCCGCGGTACGTCGACCCAGCTATCACAAGAATTTCATAGGTTTCCCCTTGCTTGTCTTGTTTTTACTGTCAAGTGTTAGGGAAATTTCAAGAATTTTCGATCTTCGTGAATTGGTAAAGTTGGTTGGTGACGCTCACGACGTCACAGGTTCGACTTCCCTGCCTGCGCGGAGATTTTGGGGGCGTTGGGTTCAAATTTTGGAATTTCTCGAACTGGTAAACCCAACCAGTGACGCTCACGACGTCACAGGTTCGAGTCCGCGGTACGTCGATTTGCTGTACTGATTGTCGTAATTTTGCTTTCTTTTCAAAGTTTTACTAAACTGGAATGCTTTACGAAGATACAAATAAGAAATCGCGTATTTTAAATTTTAAATGAAGAGTTTGATCCTTGCTCAGGATGAACGCTGGCGGCATGCCTAACACATGCAAGTTTAACGATTTTATGTTGAATATTATAGTAACGGACGGGTGAGTAATGTGTAAGAATCTACGTTTGGGAAAGGGATAACAGATGGAAACGTTTGCTAATACCTTATTTTGCAGTCATGTTAAAGTTTTATCGCCCAGACACGAGCTTGCATTTGATTAGTTAGTTGGTGGGGTAATAGCTTACCAAGACTGTGATCAATAGCTAATTTGAGAGGACGATTAGCCACACTGGGACTGAGACACGGAACAGACTTCTACGGAAGGCAGCAGTGGGGAGTATTTCGCAATGGGTGAAAGCCTGACGAAGCAATGCCGCGTGGAGGAAGAAGGCTTTAGAGTTGTAAACTCCTTTTCTCAATGAAGAAGATATGACGGTATTTGAGGAATAAGCATCGGCCAATTTCGTGCCAGCAGCCGCGGTAATACGAGAGATGCAAGCGTTATCCGGAATTATTGGGCGTAAAGAGTTCGTAGGTTGTTAAGTGTGTTTAGTGTTAAATGGTAAAGCTTAACTTTATTTAGGCATTAAAAACTACTTAACTTGAATATGGTAGAGGCAAAGGGAATTCTCAGTGTAGCGGTGAAATGCGTAGATATTGGGAAGAACACCGGTGGCGAAAGCGCTTTGCTAGGTTTATTATTGACACTGAGGAACGAAAGCTAAGGGAGCAAATAAGATTAGATACCTTAGTAGTCTTAGCAGTAAATGTTGGATATTAAGTGGTATTTTTAGTACTGCTGTAGTTAACACGATAAATATCCCGCCTGGGAAGTATGCTTGCAAAAGTGAAACTCAAAGGAATTGACGGGGGCCCGCACAAGCAGTGGAGCATGTGGTTTAATTCGATGGTACACGAAAAATCTTACCAAGGCTTGACATGTCAGGAAATTATTGAAAGATAATGTGCCTTTTGGAACCTGAACACAGGTGGTGCATGGCTGTCGTCAGCTCGTGTTGTGAAATGTTGGGTTAAGTCCCGCAACGAGCGCAACCCTCGTCTTTAGTTGTTTATTTTGTTTCTAAAGATACTGCCGGTTATAAATCGGAGGAAGGTGGGGATGAGGTCAAGTCATCATGCCCTTTATGCCTTGGGCTACACACGTGCTACAATGGTTAAGACAATAAGTTGCGAGTCTGCGAAGATTAGCTAATCTTACAAACTTAATCTAAGTTCGGATTGTAGGCTGTAACTCGCCTACATGAAGCTGGAATTGCTAGTAATCGCCAATCAGATATGTGGCGGTGAATACGTTCTCGGGCCTTGTACACACCGCCCGTCACACCATGGAAGCTGGTTATACCTGAAGATATTATCCTAACATTTGGGGGAGGTATCTAAGGTCCAATTAGTGACTGGGGTGAAGTCGTAACAAGGTAGCCGTACTGGAAGGTGTGGCTGGAAAAACTCCAAAATTTGAATTTAATTAATTTAACTAATTTAATTATTCATTATTATGGGGGCTATTAGCTCAGTTGGTAGAGCATACCCTTGATAAGGGTAAAGTCACTGGTTCAAGTCCAGTATAGCCCTTTTACTTTTAGGGGGGTATAGCTTAGTTGGTAGAGCGCTGCCTTTGCAAGGCAGATGTCAGCGGTTCGAGTCCGCTTACTTCCAGATAATAGATGTAGGTAAAATGATATAAGGCTTATGTTGGATAGCTTGGCACTTAAAGACGATGAAGGACGTAGTTACTGACGATATGCCTTGGGGAGTTATAAACAAACTTAGATCCAAGGATTTCCTAATGGGGCAACCTTTTAAAATTAAGATTACTATTTAATTATAGTTTTATTGTTAACCTGGTTAACTGAAACATCTTATTAACCAGAGGAGTAGAAAGCAAATGCGATTTCCTTATTAGCGGTGAGCTAAGCGGAAGAAGTCTAAACCAATATAGTGGTGTTGTAGGGTGGTTTTTATTTGATGTTAGTGAAATTACTGAGTATAATACCTGAGAAGGTGAGAGTCCTGTAACTAGTGTCTTTATATAATTGTATTTTATAATTATTTGAAAACTTTTATCCCAAGTAGCATAGGGCACGTGTAATCCTGTGTGAATCTGCGAGGACCACCTCGTAAGACTAAATACTAATAAGTGACCGATAGTGAATTAGTACCGTGAGGGAAAGCTGAAATAGAAAACTGTGAAGTTAGTGAAATAGATCATGAAAGCATAAGCTTACAAGCAATAGGAGAATTTATATTTAATTTTGACTGTGTGCCTGTTGAAGAATGAGCCGGCGACTTATAGGTGATGGCTTGGTTAAAATTTTAGTATTGGAGCCTAAGGTAAATCGAGTTTTAATAGAGCGTTTATTGTCATCATTTATAGACCCGAACCCGGGTGATCTAATCATGATCAGGATGAAGGTTTAGTAACTTAAATTGGAGGTCCGAACCCACCAATGTTGAAAAATTGGGGGATGAATTGTGATTAGGGGAGAAATTCTAGTCGAACTCGGAGCTAGCTGGATCTCTCCGAAATGCGTTGAGGCGCAGCGAATAAATAAACTAATTATGAGGGGTAAAGCACTGTTTCGATAAGGGCTGCGAAAGTAGTACCAAGTTGTAGCAAACTATGAATACTTATAATTTAAATTTGTTCAGTGAGATTGTGGGGGATAAGCTTCATAATCGAGAGGGAAACAGCCCAGATTATCAGTTAAGGCCCCTAAATATTTACTAAGTGGTAAAGGATGTAATAATACCTAGACAACCAGGAGGTTGGCTTAGAAGCAGCCATTCCTTTAAAAAGTGCGTAATAGCTTACTGGTCAAGTGTTGTTGCGCCGAAAATGAATGGGACTAAGTAAATTGCCGAAGCTATAAGATATTAAAAATCGGTAGGAGAGCGTCCTGAAAGGTGAGAAGTTTTTGTGAAAACATTAAAATGGACTTTTCAGGAGTGAGAATGTCGGCTTAAGTAACGAAAACAATGGTGGAAATCCATTGCCCCGAAAACCTAAGGTTTCCTTTGCCAGGTTCGTCCACAAAGGGTTAGTCAGATTCTAAAGTGAAGTTGAATAGCTTAGTTGATGATAAACAGGTTAATATTCCTGTACCTTATATTAATTTCTTGCTACGAGTGACGAAGGTGGGAGGAGTCATCCAAAGATTGGTTGTTTTGGTTTAATTTATCGAGGTTTTGAGGATTATTACAAAAAATAGTTTGAGCTGAGATGAAGAATACGATATACATTACGGTGTTAAAAGTGATTTCCTTCGTACTTCCTAGAAAAACTCTTATAGTTAATTTAATATAAGTCTGTACCGTAAACTGACACAGGTGGGTGGGTAGAGAATACTAAGGGGCGCGAGATAACCCTTTCTAAGGAACTCGGCAAAATGACTTTGTAACTTCGGAAGAAAAAGTGCCTCTTTAACAAAGAGGTCGCAGTAAGCAGGTCCATGCGACAGTTTATCAAAAACTCAAGTCTCTGCTAAGTCGAAAGACGATGTATAGGGGCTGACGCCTGCCCAGTGCCGGAAGGTTAAAGAAATTGGTTAGCTTTGCGAAGCTGGTGACTGAAGCCCCGGTGAACGGCGGCAATAACTATAATTGTCCTAAGGTAGCGAAATTCCTTGTCAGGTAAGTTCTGACCCGCACGAAAGGCGTAACGATATGGATACTGTCTCAGAAAGGGACTCGGTGAAATAGAATTGACTGTGAAGATGCGGTCTACCTGCACTTGGACAGAAAGACCCTATGAAGCTTTACTGTAGCCTGTTATTGATTTAGAATTTCTTTTGCGCAGAATAGGTGGGAGGCTTTGAAGCTCTTTTTCGGAAGTTGTGGAGCCAAAATTTGAGATACCACTCTTAAGAAATTTGGAATCTAATGACATTCTTAAATTATGTTTGAAAATTTCAGGTGGGCAGTTTTACTGGGGCGGTAGCCTCCTAAAAGGTAACGGAGGCGTGCAAAGGTTTTCTCAATTTGGGTGGAAATCAAATGTAGAGTGTAAAGATATAAGAAAGCTTGACTGTGAGACTTACTAGTCAAACAGAGACGAAAGTCGGTCTTAATGATCCGACAGTTGCTAGTGGAAGCGCTGTCGCTAAACGGATAAAAGTTACTCTAGGGATAACAGGCTGATCTCCCCCAAGAGTTCACATCGACGGGGAGGTTTGGCACCTCGATGTCGGCTCATCGCAGCCTGGAGCAGTAGTATGTTCCAAGGGTTGGGCTGTTCGCCCATTAAAGCGGTACGTGAGCTGGGTTCAGAACGTCGAGAGACAGTTCGGTCCATATCCGGTGTAGGCGTTAGAGCATTGCAAATAGCTTTCCTTAGTACGAGAGGACCGGGAAAGTCACACCTCTAGTGTGCCAGTTTTTGTGCCAACAGAAGACGCTGGGTAGTTATGTGTGGAGTGGAGAACTGCTGAAAGCATATAAGCAGGAAGCCCAATTTTAGATTAGTGCTCTTTTAATAAAGTCATAATTAGATTAATTGTTAAATAGGTGTCACGTGTAATATTTGTAAGAATTTTAGCGGAGACATACTAATAGACTGAAAGTTTTATCCTACTCAATTTCATATTTTATTCTAGTGCTAAATTTATTTGAAACACCTAATAACCATACCGAACTTAGAAGTGAAACGATAAATCAGGTTTAATAGATCTGTGTGCTAGAATGTTTTTAACTTATTAATTTTTATTAAAATTATTTTATTGATGTTTTTTTTGAAAGGTAAAAAGCTAAATGCATTTCGGTTTTAAACAAAATAAAGTTTTAGTAATAATAAATGTCATGAATAAAAAAACAAGTGAACAAAGGCCAGTGTTTCCATTTACATCAATTGTAGGGCAAGAAGAAATGTGTGGGTTGTCATAGGTAGTATATAATTATTTTCTGGAATTAGTTTTCAATATTAGAATAGTTTTTGAGCTTATATTCTTAGTAATTAATTTATAAGATTATTGAATGAATTTTTCTATGAATTTCTAAATATTGAATTCTTGTCATTTTGAAAAATAGGTTTTATAAAGTACTTAAGCAATATATTAAAAGTTTTTTTAATATAAATGATAATAGAATATGAAATTAAAATTTATTAATAGTTAATCTGATAAATTTTAAAGCTTTATAAATTTATAATATAAATACATTTAGTTTATTTAAAGTTTGGAGACGAAATCTTTAGATTTTAGTTTGGGAAATTATCGTTAATTTTAAATGTTATAGATCCTAAAATTGGTGGTGTAATGATTATGGGTGAGTGCGAAATTTAATTTCTAAGTAAAAAATCTATGTAAATTTTATTAGCATGTTTGTTCAAAAGAAAAATTTAAAAATAGCTTACATAATTAATTTTCATCTAAAATGTAAATTATTTTATTAGTAATTTAGTATTAATGAAAAGGATTTCTCATTTGATCAATTATTATAATTTGTAAATTACCCTAATTATTTAAAGAAAAAAATTTAAAAGTTTTAAAAATTTAAATTGAACTAAATAAATAAAATTCGCAATCTTTATGAAATTTTAAGTTTTTCATGTAAAGTTTAAAGAACGAGTATAAATTGCTTAGTTTAATTAGAGGTACAGGTAAATCAACGATAGTTCGAGCGTTAGTAGACTTGTTACCTCCTATAACTGTAGTTGAAGGAGATCCATATAATTCAGATCCTTACAATCCAGAATTGATGTCAGATGATGTTTTAGAAAAAATAAATAACAAGCAAGAATTAAGTATAATTAAGGTAAAGACACCTATGGTTGATTTACCCTTAGGTGCGACTGAAGACCGAGTTTGTGGTACAATTGACATTGAAAAAGCTATTTCGGAAGGTAAGAAGGCTTTTGAACCGGGACTGCTAGCACAGGCAAATCGTGGTATTCTTTATGTAGATGAAGTAAATCTATTGGATGATCACCTTGTTGATGTTCTATTAGATTCAGCAGCTTCAGGTTGGAACACGGTGGAAAGAGAGGGAATTTCTATTTGTCATCCAGCACGTTTTATCTTAATAGGCTCAGGAAATCCAGAAGAGGGTGAGTTAAGACCACAACTTTTGGATCGATTTGGTATGCATGCACAAATTAAGACTTTAAAGGAACCAAATTTGCGTGTAAAAATTGTACAACAAAGAGAATTGTTTGAAAAAAACCCAAAGGAATTCATAGAGAAGTATAAAGAAGAGCAAATAAAACTTACTAATAAGATTATAAATGCACGAGAATTATTGAAAACTATAAATATAAAATATGAGTTACTTGAAAAAATTTCTCAAATTTGTTCAAGTTTAAATGTTGATGGTTTAAGAGGTGATATGGTAACGAGCCGTGCCGCTAAGGCACTTGCAGCTTTTGAAAATAGAACAGAGGTAACCCCTAAAGATATTTACACTATAATAACTTTATGTCTGAGACATCGTTTAAGAAAGGATCCATTAGATGATATTGATAACGGTTTAAAAGTACAAGAATGCTTTAAAAAAGTTTTTAGTTATTAAATATTAATTATTGAAAGCTTAATAGAAATTGGAAATACAAGCTTTGATTTAGACAAGTGCCTTAAAATTCAATAGAGAATAATTTAATTGGCATTTGCATTCATGAATTATAGATAAGATGTGTATAAATGAAATTCTTTGTGCTAAATGTAATTCCGTTATATTATTTATTGGAGTTTTATTATGACTTTTTTTGGTCTAAAATTAGAAGAAGAGCGTGGTTTATTTGATATTGCTGACGATTGGTTAAAGCGTGATAGATTTGTTTTTGTTGGTTGGTCAGGATTATTATTATTCCCATGTGCGTATTTAGCTTTGGGTGGTTGGTTAACAGGTATTACTTTTGTAACATCTTGGTATACTCATGGGTGCGTTAAACTTTTAGGATTGATCTTCTGCATTGTTTTATTAAAAATTGTGTAAAAATATATTCAATATTATTTTGATATGAAATTTTATTAGCGTGGTATGTTATTTAATTGGTCATTTTTTTTAGTTTCCTTAAATTTTACTATTTTCTATGAAGGTAGTTCTTTAAACTTTTCATTTTTATAATTGACCATTAATCTTCAATATAATTTAATTCAATGTAAAAATTCTCGTAATTTCTACAGCAAAGATTTTTTATTTACTTTTATTTTAATTATGCGTATTTCTTATTAATAGCCTGATGCAATTAATTTCTGCTCATTATGTTATTTTAGCAATTTAGTTTTACTATATATTGGCTAGTTCATTTTTGGAAGGTTGTAATGTTTTAACGGCTGCAGTTTCTACTCCTTCTAACACTATGGCTCATTCATTATTACTTTTATGGGGTCCTGAAGCCCAAGGTGATTTTACACGTTGGTTACAATTAGGTGGTCTTTGGACTTTTGTTGCTCTACATGGTTCTTTTGCATTGATTGGTTTTATGCTTCGTCAGTTTGAAATTGCAAGAGCTGTTCAGATTAGACCTTATAATGCTATTGCCTTTTCTGCTCCTATTTCAGTTTTTGTTTCTGTATTTTTAATTTATCCATTAGGACAGTCGGGTTGGTTCTTTGCCCCAAGCTTTGGAGTAGCATCAATATTCCGTTTCATCCTTTTCTTCCAAGGGTTTCACAATTGGACGTTGAATCCATTTCATATGATGGGAGTAGCTGGTGTTTTAGGTGCTGCTTTACTTTGCGCAATACATGGTGCAACAGTTGAAAATACTTTATTTGAAGATGGCGACAGCTCCAATACATTTAGAGCATTTAATCCAACTCAGTCAGAAGAAACTTATTCAATGGTAACAGCTAACAGATTTTGGTCGCAAATATTTGGTGTAGCTTTTTCGAATAAGCGTTGGTTACATTTCTTTATGTTATTTGTTCCAGTGACTGGTTTATGGATGAGTGCCTTAGGTGTTGTAGGACTTGCATTAAATCTTCGAGCTTATGATTTTGTTTCTCAAGAAATTCGCGCTGCTGAAGATCCTGAATTTGAAACTTTTTACACTAAAAACATATTATTAAATGAAGGGATCCGTGCCTGGATGGCAGCTCAAGATCAGCCTCATGAAAAACTTGTATTCCCTGAGGAAGTATTACCCCGTGGAAACGCTCTTTAATGGAAAATGTGTGAGGTTTATTCTGTGTATCAGTTATGTATTTTTATAGATCTTTAAACGAATGTTATGGTATTTTATAAAGTTGTTTTAGAGATATTTTAAGATTTATTTTTGTATTTTAATTTCTATTATTTGATTCCTATAATTTTAAGGATTTTCATTTATTTTTTGTTGATTTTATATTTAAGATAAATCTTATCTAGACTGATTTGGTTTTTTCTTTACAGATATTAACTTTTTATTGTTTATATATTAATTTTATTTTTATTTATCTTATTTTTAGATCTTAAAATAATAATTATATGCAATTTTGGGAAGTTCTTTATTTAGTTTTACTATTATAAGACTGTCTTGATCACAATGTATTTTTTAGTTTTATTTTACTTTTTTAAGTTGTTTATGATTTTACACATTTTTTTTTTAGAAAAATATTTTAATTCTCATTTGTTATTATATTCTTCTTTATTTATAAAAAATCAATTTTCGAGTATAGTTTTTGAAAGCAATAAAATTAAGCCTATTAGTTATAAATGGTGTTATAAAATTTCTAATTTAATTCGAAAAGGATTGTTCGATTATACTTTTTATTCTAATAAGGTTAATATTTTTTCCAAAAATAAAAGAAAATTTGTTTGTTTGAAATTATTTAAATTACGAGTAATAGAATTTTCTTTTATTTTTCTTTTAATTCCATTTTTTCCCTTTATTTTTTTAAATTGTGTATCTTTGGGCAATTTTGTCGAAGTTTATTAATTTTAATGTAAATAAAAATTAATATTTATATATATTTTTTATTTATTAATAAAAATTAACTAATTTTTAATGTTTATTCAGACTCTTTTTTTATCTTCATTAAAATTATATTTAGTTTTATTTACTTATATTTATCATTTCATTAATTAAAATTTAACTAAATTTGTGATATTTATTCTTACTTTGAGAATTCGGGATTAATTAAAAAAGCTTAATACGTAAGAAGTTTTTTAAGTTTGAGAACGAAATTTTTATATCAATTTTAGTTCATGATTTTTCCTTGTTCAAATTATCTTTTTCTCGGCGTTTTTTATCTAACGTTTTTTTTGATAGCGCAGCTTTTATTGATCGATTGTTTTATTCCGCACGTTTTATTTCATTATTCAATCAAAAGTTCTTTAGTTTAAATATAACTTCTAAACTTTTTTCTTATATTTCTCGTTGGTATTGTCTGGATTTTTTTGTTCGTGCTAATTTCTTTACTTTATTTAATTTAATTAATGTCAATAGACTAAAGAATCTTTTTTTAAAAAAGGTTGGCTGTAATAGGTTATGGGAGGAAATATTTAAAATGATTAATGTAGGTTTAGTTAATTTTTCTAATTTTTTTATTTTAGAAAAGAAATCTTTTTTGGAGTCTAGTTTCATATCAATTTTTTTGTTGGAGATCTATTTATTTGAATTTGATCTTTATTTATTGGAAAATTGCTTTAATTTGAGTTCAGTGAAAAGTTTGATTTATGATTATGAGGATGGTTTTTTTTCTTTGAGGTTAGCAAAGAAAAATTCAAATTTTTTTAATTTGGGTTTTTTCCCAAGTAGAGTAGATAAGCATTTAGTTAATTTTATTAATTTGAATTTTTTGAATTCTAATAATGTTAATACTATGAGTACAGATTTTCTTTTGGATTTTAAAACTTCTTGTTCATTCTTTTTTGTAAGGTATTTTTATTATGCTAGATATAAAAATCATTTAATAATTGGCTTTAAAGGATCACGTAATTTTTTTAATCTCTTGAAATCAAAATTATCCTTCTTTGTTAGAAGTAACTTAAATATGGAGATAAGCTTTTCTTCTATTTCTTCAGAAACTTTTTTTTTGGGCTATATTATTAAAAGTAATATAAGTCAATTTAATAATTTTAATTCTTTTAAAAATGTTAATAATTTTACTTCGAGTCGCTATAAACTATTTACTCATTTATTATCTAAATTAGAGAAATTAAAGAATAAAGTAGATAGTTTAATTGTTAGACGTTTACAATCAGAGTTCCTAACTCACATTAATGTTTTTTTGTTAAAATCTAATAAGATTGCTCTTGATTTTAAAGATAAAAAATTTTGGATTTCTGTTTTCCAATTAGAGGTTCTACGTTCTAGTCAAACTTGTAAACTCGTTACTAGTAATGATTCTTCTTGTTTATTGTCCGCTAACCAATTAGATTTTATTAAATTTTTAAGGTTTAATGAGTACAGGAAATACATTTTTAATATTTATTTGTATAAGTGTAGGAATTTGTTTTCAGATATTTCGACAAATCTTTTTCCTTTTGTAACGACTTCTTTTTATCCAAATGATTTTCTTTTATCTTCTTACTTTTCAGATTTGAAAAAAAAATTGTTTTTAACAAGTTTAGCTACTATTGACTTTTCTTATAGTTTTTTCTCAACTCAATTTAATGGAAGTAATAAAGACTCAAATCTTCATTTAAGATCTTCTTGCATAAATTTTTTTGTTCCCTTTAATTATATATTTTCTCGTCTAAGAAATCTAGGTTTTTTACATTTTAAAAAATGTCGTCCAATAAGTAATGTTAAGTATCTAACGTTAACGGATAAAACCATAATAAAAACCTATGGTTTAATGTCTTATAGTTTTATTTTTTGGTATAGGTTTTCTAATAATTTCGAAAAGATTAGGATTTTGATACTATTATTACGTCAGAGTTGCTTTCTAACATTATGTAGGAAGCATAATAAATCTAGGAGTTGGACTTCAAAGGTTTATACTTATGATTTAGTTTTAAGCCGTGGTTTATTTAATTGTCGCTCTTTTTTTCCTTCTACTTTTTTCATTAATAAAAATTATTTATTTTATTTTAAAAGTAGGCTTTTTTTAATTAATGAGCAATTCTTTTTGGATGTTTTGAATTAGTTCTTTTGAACTAGAGAATCTAATGATTTTTTTTGTTTTTATATTTAATATTTAATTGAAATGTGTATCAAAAAGCTGTATTTATTTTTCAAATGAGTGTACAGTTTGGTGAACGGATTTTTCCGATTCTACTAGTGATTGGAGGTCGAGATCAAGAATCAACAGGATTTGCTTGGTGGTCTGGTAATTCTAGACTTATTAATTTATCAGGTAAACTTTTAGGCGTTGAGAATATTATTTTAATTTAGGTGTGTTTTTATTTGTTTCCGTGGAGTGAATTTTAAATTTATTATATCTTTATTTTTATGTTATAATTTAATTTGACTTATGATATTAAACGGCTTTATTCCTGATAATTTTGATTTGCCTTCTTGGGATAAATCTTTTCGAGAGCTTTTTAGATTACAGCTTAGGTTATATAAATGTTTTTTCGTTCAAGATACCTATCAAGCTTTGTATTTACAAAAATTAATACTATCTTCAAAATCAGTTCGATTGCTTGCTATACGCGATATTACACAATTAGATGTTCAAAAAAGGGTTGCTGGTATTGATGGAAAATTAGTTTTAAGTTTCACTGAGCGTTTTTTGGTTAGTGAGGATTTAAAATCTAATTTAAACAATTGGTATTCAAGTGTTTTAAAACGCGTCAAGATGGTTGATAAGAGTGGTAGTGTTTCTTGTATATATATTTCAACCGTTTCCGATCGTTGTTGGCAATGCATTGTTAAATATTCTTTAGAACCAGCTCATGACGCATTTTTTTTGCCTAGAAATTTAGGGTATCGTCCTTATATTAGTGTTCACCATTTGCAAAAGTTGTTTTTATTAAAATTAAGTAAGGCATCATATGGTTATGAAAAAAGAGTAGTTTGTATTGATGTTAAACCTTGTTTTAATAAATTTGAATATTATTATTTATTGAATAAACTACTTATTCCAAGAAGCGTAAAACTAGGTATTTTTAGATTATTTAATTTAGGATTTGTTCCAATATTTTATAACAGTTTTTTAAAGTCACTAGATTTTAGTTCTTTGCTAGCTAATATTATTTTGGATGGTAGTGAAAATATTCATTCTTCAATTAGATTTGGTTATCAGATTGTTTTCTTTTTAAAGCCTCTTGACAATGAATTTATTATTTATAGAAAGTTGAAATATTTTTTAAGTAATATTGGTCTTGATTTTGAGAAGTTTAATATATCTTTATCATCTGCTTATTTGGGGTTCGATTTTATGGGATGGAATTTTAAAGTTTCAAGTAATGGAAATTGTATCGCCGTACCTTCTCACACAAATTATCAAAATTTCTTGCAAAGAGTAAAGTTGATTATAAATAATTCGAATTTTGGTTCCGTATCAGTTATTAAAATGCATAACGATTTTTCTATTTAAATTTTTTACAATTTATAAAAAATTGTGTTAATGAATCTATTACATAATAATTTATAATTCTATAAATATATAAAACTGTTTAATTCTTATTAAATAATATTTAATTGGAACTTTCTATGTAGTGTTTTTTGCATTATTAGTAAAAATATATTTAAAATATGTTATGAATAATTTTAATTAAATTAATTTTTTACAAAAGCTATATTAATATCTTTTTGATTAGTTTTTTGACAAATAGTATTCGTCTATTTAGTTTTTTGATATTAAAGTTTCGAAATTAATTCCTATAATAGAAGAGTGGAAATTGTACCATAGATTTAGTGATTTTACAAAGTATAAATTTTCTCTTTTTTTTGTTAAAAAAAGAGCGTATAAAATTTTTAAAAAAGAGTCGAAGCATGATGCTTATTCTGCGAAGAAATTAGTAAAAAAGATTTTTGATTTTAATTATGCTGTTAATAAAATGCAATCAATTTATTTCATAACATTAAAAGGGAATTTTTCATTTGTACATAAGTCTTTTTGGTTTGATTATTGGGGGTTTAATACAAAAAAATATGATTATTTTTGTGTTTATTGTGGAATTTTTCGTGATTATTTTTAGGTAATAGATGTAATTATATTTATATGTGTTTGTATTTTTAGGACAATATTTGAGTGTGCTTGTATATTTTCACATTTATATAATTTGGTTATGCATTATCCTTTATTATGTAGTTCTGATTGATTTCCTTTTAGACATGAAGATTATGAGGAAATAACATATCAATTTTATTAATTTTAAGGGTATTTTAATTTTCAGAAGTTCAGGTTCATAAGCTTAATATATTCATTTCATTACTAAATTTGATGTTCCTTTAAACTTTTTGATAAGATATATAATAATGAACAAATTTATTATAAGGATTGGGATATATTTAAATTTATTAATTTTTAATTGATAGCTTTATGATTTATGTTATATTAATAATTTTTATTTTAATAAATATAGATAAATGTGAAAAAGATAGGATTGCAAGTTTTCGGTGAAATTGAAATTAATTCTTTTTTTGTTGTTATGTAAGTCCAGACACTTGTAACGGAGTTCCCATATTATTTTAATCATTATTTTAATCAAAACTTTTCTTTTAATTTTTGAAATTGAAAAAGGGGAATAACCACTTCTCTATATTTAAAATAAGATAAGTTTGGTTGAAGCTGGATGAAGTTTATACTTCATGTCCAGTTTTTTAGGAGGGGTAATTAGTTTTAATTAGGTTTATTTATTCCTACCTTATCTTCTAGTTTTATTTATTATATTATTGTTTTTAGCTTATACTTATAATCTTTTTCTTTAGTATTTTTTGGTTGTTTACAAATCATTACTCATGTAGCACATGCAGGACTTATTGTTTTCTGGGCTGGTGCAATGACATTATTTGAAGTAGCACATTTTGTTCCTGAAAAACCAATGTATGAACAAGGGCTTATATTGTTACCACATTTAGCTACTCTTGGTTACGGCGTTGGACCTGGCGGTGAAGTTCTGGATACTTTTCCATATTTTGTCATAGGTATTCTTCATCTTATATCATCGGCAGTTTTAGGTTTTGGAGGTGTATATCATTCTTTATTAGGTCCTGAAACTTTGGAGGAGTCTTTTCCTTTCTTTGGTTATGTTTGGAAAGATAAGAATAAGATGACAACTATTTTAGGTATTCATCTTTGTTTATTGGGCTTTGGTGCATATTTATTGGTTTGGAAGGCTATGTACCTTGGTGGAGTTTATGATACATGGTCGCCTGGAGGTGGTGATGTTCGTATTATCTCTAATCCTACTTTGAGTCCTTTCGTTATTTTTGGTTATTTATTAAAATCTCCTTTTGGTGGTGATGGATGGATTCCAAGCGTAGACAATATGGAAGATGTTATTGGAGGTCATATTTGGATCGGTACTATATTAATACTTGGAGGTATTTGGCATATTTTAACAAAACCTTTTGCTTGGGCTCGAAGAGCTTTTGTTTGGTCTGGGGAAGCATACCTTTCTTATAGTTTAGGTGCTGTTTCTTTAATGGCGTTTATTGCTGTTCCAATGGTTTGGTTTAATACAACTGTTTATCCAAGTGAGTTTTTTGGTCCTACTGGTCCGGAAGCTTCACAATCGCAGACATTTACATTCTTAGTTCGAGATCAAAGATTAGGTGCTAATATTGCTTCGGCGCAAGGTCCTACTGGTCTTGGTAAATATTTAATGCGTTCTCCTACTGGTGAAATTATATGTGTGCCTTGTTATTTCTGAATTTAGAATGAGAATTATACATTTCATTTTTCAATGTAGAAAGAATTTTGTATTTATATTTTTTAATATAGATATAGCTAATTTTTTAATTTTTATTATTAATTTTTTGTTAAAATAATGTACTTATCCACGATTAAACTTTTAAGTTTAAATTTAATTTCCATTTTCATCAGTAATTTTTATTTTGTTAAGAAATTGTAAAAAGTTTGATTTAGTTAAGAAATATGATTAATTTAAATAATGTTGTTAAGCGTAAAATTATCGTTGTTATATTTAGTATTGATTTAAAGTGCCTAATTCGGTTGGAAATATAATCGTAAAAAGTTATTAATTATTAATAAAAAACATTAATAATTAAAAGTAAATTTAGGAAACATAGGGAGTATAATTTTGAAATAAAAATAAATAATAATTTATTATCTTAATATTATTTTTTATTTTGAGTCGGGATTTTCATATTACATTAATTATACAGTAATTATAAAAATTAATTTGAATTTTTTGTAGTTATTGAATATTGAGTAAGGAAAATAGCTAAAATTTATTAATTGTTTTTTTATTTTTTTATAAAAGATTTTTTTTTTCTTTTAAGTAAGTTTAGTTTTAGCTTGTTGATAGGTAACTATCATGGCAGGTTTTTTAGGAGGATTAATTTTATTAAGATTTATTTTTAAAATTACCTACCTTAACTTGGTGGTGAAACGATGCGTTTTTGGGATTTCCGTGGTCCTTGGTTAGAACCTTTACGTGGTCCAAATGGTTTAGATCTTAATAAGCTTAGAAATGATATCCAACCATGGCAAGAAAGACGTGCAGCTGAATATATGACACATGCTCCTTTAGGTTCGCTTAATTCAGTAGGTGGTGTTGCAACCGAGATTAATGCAGTTAACTTTGTAAATCCACGTAGTTGGCTTGCAACTTCACATTTTGTTTTAGCATTCTTTTTCTTCGTTGGTCATTTATGGCACGCTGGAAGAGCAAGAGCTGCTGCTGCAGGATTTGAAAAAGGTATTGACCGTGAAAATGAAGCTGTTCTTTCAATGCGACCATTAGATTAGTCTTTAGTTAATTAAATTGTTTCTTTTTATTGTATTTTAAATTAAAATAAATTTATATAAAAAGCCTCTGTGGTGAAATGGTAAACACTCATGACTTAAAATCATGTGCTTTAAGGCTTACCGGTTCAAGTCCGGTCAGAGGTATTATTAAGATCTTTGTTAAGACAAGCTCAACGATATTTATCGGGAACTTTTTAAAATTTATTTTTATATCATGACAGCAACTCTAGAAAAACGTCAAAATACTAGTATTTGGTCTCGTTTTTGTTCATTTATCACATCTACTGAGAATAGACTTTATGTTGGTTGGTTTGGTGTTATTATGATCCCAACTCTTTTAACAGCTACTTCTGTTTTCATTATTGCTATTATTGCAGCTCCTCCTGTGGATATTGATGGTATCCGTGAGCCTGTTTCTGGTTCTTTATTATACGGAAATAACATCATTTCGGCAGCTGTTATACCTACTTCTAATGCTATTGGTTTACATTTTTATCCTATTTGGGAAGCTGCAACTGTTTCAGAATGGTTATATAATGGTGGTTGCTACCAATTAATAGTTTGTCATTTCTTCATTGGTATTTGTGCTTATATGGGTAGAGAATGGGAACGTCCGAATATATAACTTATAATTCTTTATTGGAATAGTATGTTTTAATTTAGGATAGTATTTACTAAACCATATTTACCAATTTTTTGATTGTTTCTTCATTTTAATTAGGTTCTCGAATAAGTTGTTAAATTTTGAAAGTGGTTTCCTAATCTATTTCTTGTTTTTTATAAGTTTATATACTAGCTAGTTTATACTTTATTTTTTAGCTTTAGATGAGTTTATTTTCGAGGAATATTTTCTTTGTAATAAAGATATATTATATGAATTCAGAATTCTACTGTAAATTTATTGAAATCCTTATTAAAACTTTACTCTTTGAATTAATTAATTTTAATTCTTAACATTCTAAGTTTGTTTAAAATTTTTAATTTTATAATATATTTGTGTTTTGTATTAGTTCTTATTTGTGAAGTTAATTTTAACCGTGTTCGAAAGGCAAAGAATTATTTTTCCTAATGTTGATATTAAAGATATCTATCCTGTTGCAAGTTTGTTTTCACCTAGGGATTTACTTGTTACAATGACATTAGTTTCTTTATTATCACAATTATCAGAAAATTTTAAAGGTATCTTAGATTTTAAAGATGTACAAAGATTGTCTTCAATTAAGTTTTATTCTAAGGTTTTAATGTTTGCTCGTCCATGTTTAACTTTTAGTTCTATCTTTTCTGTCTCAAAAACGTTAGGTCAAGAATTGGAATTGTTAGTTTCGCTTTCTAGTAAAGAGCGCTTTAATTTTCTGTACAATGTGTTAAATTCATTAATTGTAGATAATTCTAGTGGAAAATTAAGTTCTGAGTTTAAGGCTTTTAATGATCCTTTTGAACTGTTTAAATATAGAAAAGCTTTGTCTTTAAAATGTAGAAGTGTAATGTTAGCAACATCTATTTTCTTGCCTCATAGTATTGTTTTTGGAATACCTGTAAGTCAAATTAATTTGGAACTTATTGTTCGTTCTTGTCGTTCATTGTGGTCTTTTTGGGGTTTAGATATAGAAGACTTTGATTTTTTATTGTATAAAGATGCTTATTCTAATTTTTATAATGTTAATGAAATGAGTTTTTTAAAAAAACCTTCTGATAGTACTGAATGCTTAAAAATTATATTGTGGTCGGTTTTTAAAAATTTTTCAAATTTAAAAGATGGTTTAATATTTGATGATAATATTATTCTAAGAAATGACAAAAATATAGTTAGGTTGGAAAATGAGTTGGGATTTATTCAGAGATCTGGTCCACTTTTTCCTAATGAATTATATTTATCGTCTTATGATTTGAAAGATAATCTTATACGAGTTGCGGCTGATCAAAGAAAGTCTAGAGCACTTGTCCTAGAAAGCATGGTTAAAAATTCATTAGATTATAATAGTTAGAAACACTAATTTTATATTTAATTTCAGACTTTTTTTTGGGAGTGGAGCCGTATACTTAGAAATTCGTTCTTACGGTTCTTAGGGAGAAAAATTTTTATAAATAAATATTAATTTTCTACCCTGCTTTTCTTTCCGTTTAGGTATGCGTCCTTGGATTTCTGTAGCATATTCTGCACCTGTAGCTGCTGCTGCTGCTGTATTTATCGTATATCCTTTGGGACAAGGTTCTTGTGTGCAGCGTTGATTCTTATATTTAAAGGTAATAACCATTCATTTACTCATTACGTTTAATGAATTTATAAGAGTTTTATTTTGTGAAATAAGCACTGTATGTGTATATGGAACAAGTTTATTAAACATAGCTTTTTCTTATAAAATTATGAATGTTTTAATTCAAGATAATCTTTATTCATAGGTTTAAATTTTAATTAATTATATATAATTTTCTATTTCCTTTTTTATTCCAAGATTAATTTAGTAATTCATTTTTATTTGTTATTTTCATCAGTATTAAAGGAATTTGTTGTTTGAATGAGTATAATAGTTATTTTTTTTATGATAAAAGGAATTTTTATATTAAACCGAAATGAATTATTGTTTATTAATTTTTTTCATATTTATAAACATTGATTTTAAAGTATAAGAAACGTTTGGATTAAAAAGTTGAAAGTCGATTTATTATTTCTTATATTTTTAGGGAATTTGTTCGATTAGCGGAGTTCTCATAGTACGAAAATCTTTATAATTTAAAATTACGTTATGTTCATTATTGTTAGAATTAATTATGTGTTCTTTTTTATGTTTTTTGGATTTTATAATAATCTCGGAAGGAGAATGGTTAAGTGTTCTAGTTGTTATTTAGTAGATTTCTGGAATTTAAAAGATCCTGTTTTGAAAAACTGGAAATCACTTAGTTTGAGTCCAAGGACTTTTAATTTATCAAGTAAATTCATAAAATTAAAGTATGATTGCTTTGTAAATCGTGTTTCTATCATAGATAGAGTTTATGAAATACTTTTAGATCCTGATTTTATTTATTTTTCTTATACACAGTTAACTTCTTTTTCGAAAGGTGTTAGGGGGTTGTTTGCTTTATCAAATTTGGAGTACGAAATAGTTATAAACACTATAAATTCTTTAAAGTTTTTTTCATTTGATTTTAATGTAAAAAATAATGACATGAGCAATAATTTCTATTTGGTATATCTTAAAAATAAGATAATAGAAAAATCGGTTTTTTTTATCTTGGAAGCGATATATGAACCGATCTTCTTTCAAAATAATTTTGGTTTTAGATCGTTATTTAATGCTCACGATTGTTTATATTATATCTCGAGGGAATTTAATAATATGAATTGGTTTATTTCTGGAACAATTAAAAGTTGTTTCTTTGAACTTGATCAAACTATAGTCATAGGGAATTTAAAAAAAAGAGTTCGAGATAAACAATTTCTTAATTTAGTAAGTCAATTTTTGAGGGCAGGTTATGTAAATAACATGAAGTCAATAAAAGATTCGTTTGTAGGAAATGTTAATGGATCTATTCTTAGTAATATTTTTCTCAATGTATTTTTGCATGAGTTTGATAGTTACGTTGTTGAAATATTACTTAATTCTTATTATTGCAATATTTATCGTGAAAGTGATAATTATGTCATTTGTAAACGATTAAGATCAGAATTGTTTTATAATATAAGGAAATATAGTTTAACAAAAAGTAAATTCTATTTTGAGAAGTTTAGTTATATGAAATTTACGATAATAAAACATCAACGATTTCATGATTATAAAAGAATATCTTATGTTAGGTATGTTGATGATTGGTTTATTTCTTTGGCTGGTTCTTATACTGATTCTCTTAAATTGAGGGATTTATGTATTTCTTTTTTTGTTAAATTGAAGTGTAGACTATCTTTAATTACTTTTAGTGTTGTTCCTAGTTATAGAGGTTGTTTTTTTATAGGATTCCATATTAGCGTAGTGAAGAAAGTAAAGTATTTAAATAAAAAGCAAGATTTCTATCAGCTTTCATTTAATGTTCCAATAAAGAGAGTTTTAGATAAACTTGTTCTTAATAAATTATTACTTAACGTTAACAATGAAGTTTATAAATCAATTCCTTATTTCAAGTGGTATAGTTATAGTCGTTTAGAATTGTTGAATAGTTATAATTCTATATATAACTTATTCGTAAGATTTTATTCACCTGCTAATAATATTAAGAGATTTAGAGTTTTATTATGGTATTTATTACGAAGTTCCATGGCAAAGTTGGTTGCTGCAAAGTATAAATTGAAGAGTTCTGCTGCTGTTTTTAAGAAGTATGGACGATTCTTTGAAAGATTTGTGATAAGGAACGATTTTAATTATGGTTCGAAGTTTATTGATTGGCATGAAGAAATTTTATTTGAACCAAAATTTAAGTTTGCAAAATCCTTATCAACTAGGTTTCTGGATTTCTAAAAAACTTAATGACTACTCAGTAATTATTTTATTTATTTTCTAAAATAACAGATACTTAATAAAAGCACTATGATAGTAAACTATCATGTAGTGTTTATTAGGGGGTAAGATTTATAATTATTGTATAGTAATTATAACTACCTACCTGATCTTTCAGATGGTATGCCTTTAGGAATTTCTGGAACATTTAATTTTATGATCGTTTTCCAAGCTGAGCATAACATTTTAATGCATCCTTTCCATATGCTAGGCGTTGCGGGAGTTTTCGGAGGTTCATTATTCTCTGCTATGCATGGTTCATTAGTTACGTCAAGTTTAATACGTGAAACTACTGAGAACGAGTCTGCTAATGCTGGTTATAAGTTTGGTCAAGAAGAAGAAACTTATAACATTGTTGCTGCACACGGTTATTTTGGTCGTTTAATATTCCAATATGCTTCTTTTAATAATTCTCGTTCTTTACATTTCTTCCTGGCTATTTGGCCTGTTGTAGGGATTTGGTTTACTGCTTTAGGAGTTTCAACAATGGCATTTAACTTAAATGGTTTCAATTTTAACCAGTCAGTTGTTGATTCACAAGGTAGAGTTATAAACACTTGGGCTGATATTATTAATAGAGCTAATTTGGGTATGGAAGTTATGGTGTGAAAAGTTCTGAATAAAAGTTGTTTATATCTATATTCAGCGATAGAGTTTATCTATTGAACTACTTAACTATATGGTGAGATCCCATTTTCTTTTACCGAGAGAAATTAGATCTTTTTGATTAATCCAGTAATTTGGAAAAAGTTTAGCAAAAAAGTTTTTTTAATTTATATTAATTATTATTTAAAAACGCGGTTTAGACTTCTATACATATTGAATTAAAATTTGGTTAAAATCTATTTTATATTTAATTAGTCAAGAATTGTTTTAAAAAGTTAAACTTTATTTAGTTACAATTAAAGTTTGGTATAATAAAATTTTTATCGTGTAGTTCTATAATTAATATAATTTTAATATGGTTAAGTGGAACATTTAAAGCTATTTTCATCTCTTGTTTTTAGGGGAATTAATTATTAGTTTTTATGATGATTTTAGTATGGAATTTTGAGTAATTTAAATTTTATTTTATAAGATGAAATGTTATTCTTATTTTTTTTTATAAATAAACTTTAAGTGTTAATTCAAAATCAAGTTTAGCAAACTTATAAGCTGGATGAATTGTATTCATGTCCAGATTTTTTGACGAGATTTATACCAAATTTGAATCTTAGTTTAACCATGAGCGTAATGCACATAATTTCCCATTAGACTTAGCGTAAGCTATTTATATTATTTTTAAATGTTTTATTTTCTTATTAATAAGGATAATACATTTAATTTTTCAAATTGATTTGTAAATTTTTATATTTTCTTTATTATATTATATTTAAGTTTTATTGGAACTTTTTATATTAACAATTTTTTTTTATGTCTACTAATCGATTTTCATTAAAGTTTTTGTGGTTGGATAAAACAATTGCTTTTTCCTTAGATCAACGCGTAGGAAATAGATTCGTTCCATTAACAGATTTTTATTTTTGGCCTCAAACAGATGCGTGGGAGGGTATGAAGGAGTTTTTAGAGGGGGAAGAATTTATAAATCAGGACGAAGCGATTTTTATCTTGAATCAGATTACAGAAGTTATAAATTTGTGGCAAGATAAAGATTTAAACCATGCTAGGAATTTTAATTTAATTTATAAAAAATTCCCGTTAGTTTCATTTTTAAATTCGTCACAGATAGGATTCGAACCTACACAAAACAACTTAGAAGGTTGATGCCCGTCCTTTAGGCGACTGTGACTTTGCTTATTATTATTAATAAATAAATTTTTTAGTTTATGTTTATTTATTAAGTTCCTTCCCCAATTTCAAAGCTAAAATCCCGGGTATTAATGATAGTGCAAGGATTAGTGTTATATCGTAGTTATTTATTTCCATTTTTAGGGTATTTTTCATTTATTTATCCATTTATATCGTTTTTTTTCTTCTTTATAGGTTACCTTGTTTTAAGAATAGTAAGGCAATTATAGCTGGTCCAGCTACTGTTATTAATGCTAGGGATAATAGTTGAAATATTAATTATTTAAGTTCTATTGTCTTATATTTAGTTTTTTAAATTTTATTTTTTAATATTAGACTAAATTTTTTTTATTTATAATTTTTTTTTAAGTTTTTTTCTCAACTGTGTTCATTTTATTTTATTATTTTTATTATTTTTTATTCTATTTTTTCGACTTAGTATAAAATTTTTTATAAACTATTTAATATGAATATTTTGATGGATAGTTATTCTGCTGTGATAGTTTATCGAACTTAAAGATTGGTTTAACGAAATTTAACAGCGGCTTGCCAAACGAAGGCTAAAAGTAAGAATAATAGCGGTATAATAGGTAATATTTTAATTAGTTTAGCTATTTATTTATTTAATGGAAGTACATTCTATTTAAGGTTTTTTATTTACCTCTTAATAATTAATTTAATTCTTTTATTATCTTTTTGAGTTTTTTTTTGAATAATTTATTTTGAATAAAACTTTTCTCTCAATTTAGATGTTAGTTTAAGTTTTTAAATTTATTTCTATTATTAATTATTTTATTCTCAACGTCAATGATTGGATCAAAAGGTGCATATGCTTCCGGTAAAATAGCAAAATTCTTAGATTCTTACAGATTATTTTTTCTGCTTTAAATAAATTGGACATGTCAGTTATATATATATTTTTTTTTTCTCATTTCTAATTTTTTATTTGGATTTTTATTTACATTTGTAATAAATTTGTTATAATTTCTGACATTTTCTTTGAGTTTATATTAATAAAATAGTTTGTTGTTTTGACAAATATTTTTTATGCTACGAAGATTATTTATTTATTTATTGTTAAAGAAGATTTGGGTCGTGCCTTTTTAGCTCAGAGGTAGAGCATTGTATTTGTAATGCGATGGTCGTCGGTTCGAATCCGACAAAAGGCTTTTGCAGATGTAGCTCAATGGTAGAGTGTAACCTTGCCAAGGTTAATGTTGTGGGTTCGAATCCCATTATCTGCTTTGTTTTAAGAACTTTTAGCGGGGTAGAGCAGTATGGTAGCTTGCAGGGCTCATAATCCTGAGGTCGAAGGTTCAAATCCTTTCCCCGCCATTTTAATTTTTATAAAAATAATTCGAATTTCTTTTATGTCATTATCTTTTTTACCTTCTCTTTTGGTACCAATTGTAGGATTCCTTACGCCACTTTTGATTATAATATTTTTCTTACGATACGTTGATAAGGAACAAATTGATTAAATGTTTTTATTTAATTTGAGTTGTGCTGGATTTGAACCAGCGTAAGCTTAGCTAACGGATTTACAATCCGTCCCCTTTAACCACTCGGGCAACAACTCTTAATAATGTATTTTATATGATAAGAGAGTTTAGGATTAAAAGTTAGTTTTTTGTTTTTTATGTCTCGTTATAGAGGGCCGCGTTTGCGTTTGGTACGTCGTTTAGGTGTATTACCAGGTTTAACTTCTAAAGTTTCAAAAAAGGTTAATCCACCGGGTCAACATGGAGCTTCCTTAAGTAAAAAGTCTTCACAGTTTAAAGTGAGATTAAAGGAAAAGCAAAAATTGCGATATCATTATGGAATTACAGAGCGTCAGTTACTTAATTATATGGTCAAGGCTAGAGGGAGAAAGGGGTCTTCTGGTCGTTTATTGTTAAGTTTTTTGGAAATGAGATTAGATAATATTGTTTTTCGCTTAGGTTTTGCACCTACTATTCCTTCTGCTAGGCAGTTAGTTACACATAATCATGTATTGGTTAACGGTTATTTGATTAATATTCCTAGTTATATTTGTAGTCCTCAAGATGTGGTAACTGTTAGAAATAATATTATATCCCAAACTTTAGTTAAAAGAAACATTGAAAGGTTTGATAATTTTATCTTACCACAACATTTGATTCTTAACAAGGATATCTTAGAAGGTAAAATAATTAGTTTTGTTAACAGAAAATCTATTTCTTTAGTTATAAATGAGTTATTAGTCGTAGAATATTATTCACGTAAAGTGTAGTTCTTAGATTTCTGTATTAGTATATAATTAATATATAGTGTTGGTTTAGGGTTTTAATTTTAATAAATATAAAAATAATAATGGTAAAAAAAAAATCAGGTGTTAAAATTGTAAGAAGGAAAGTTTACAGAGGCGTTGTTAATATTTTGTGAATTTAATTATAGTCAAACTTTTATTTATACTAAATTTATTTTAATTTATTGTTAAGTGTACTTATTTCTTTTTTTATTATATAATTTTTTTATTTAATTTACGTTAGTTTTAATAATATTGTGTTAAAAAATTTTTTTAGTATGTCTATAGGATAAGTTGAAAATTATTCAAATTATTATTATCTTTTGTTTATTATTAACGGTATTTACATCAATTTATTACAATTGTTTCAATTTCAGATATGAAAGGAAATGTTTTTGCTTGGGCTTCGGCTGGGCTTTGTGGTTTTAAAGGCACTAGAAAAGGTACGCCTTTTGCTGCTCAAACGGCTACGGAATTTGCTTTAAGAAAGGCAATTGATTTTGGTATTAAACAAGTGCAAATTAATATTAGTGGTCCTGGGGCTGGTAGGGAAATGGCAATTCGTTCAGTTCAATCATTGGGGATTGGCATCATTACAATCAAAGATGTTACTTCGTTACCTCATAATGGCTGTCGTCCTTCTAAGAAGCGTCGAGTTTAAATTCTAGGTTATAGGACATATTGAGTCCAAGGATATATTATCTATTGAAATTCCTGTATATTTGTTTTCTATATTCTTATTAACAGTTAAGAAAAAGTCAAAAGGCAGGTGTGGTGGAATTGGTAGACGCGCGGGATTTAGGTTCCCGTATTTTATAATGTGAGAGTTCGAGTCTCTCCACCTGTAATTAAATTAATTGCTATAGATTGTAAGTATTCGGGCTAGAAGGGATTCGAACCCCTGACTCCGTAGTTCGTAGCCACGTGCTCTGGTCCACTGAGCTACAAGCCCTTATTTTCTCTCTAGATAGGATTCGAACCTACGACCAATCGGTTAACAGCCGATGGCTCTACCATTGAGCTACTAGAGAATTTGAGGACAGACGGACTCGAACCGCCGACAGCCTGCTTGTAAGGCAGATACTCTACCAACTGAGTTATATCCCCTAAATTTTTTCTAAGGAATTTTTTGTCCTGTTCCCGCAGGTATTAAGTTTCCTATTATTATATTTTCTTTAATACCATTTAACCAATCCACTTTACCTTCAATGGCTCCTATTGTTAAATTCTCAATTACTCCTCGAAAGCAAATATTTGAAATTAAACTATTATTTAGTAGTGAAGATTTACTAATGCCAATGATTACTGGTTCATATGTAATTTTTCTTTGTAATTTTTTATTAATTTTTTCCAATTTATTTATTTCTACTATCTCTCCTTGCATTAAGCTTGATTCACCACTTTCTCTTATAATTGCTTTAGAGGTGATTTTTCTAATTATAACTTCAATATGTTTGTTTGATATTATTATTCCTTGTGATAAGTAGACTAGTTGTATTTTTTTTACTAAATAATTTTGGATTTTATAAATAGATTTCTTTGCAGCAATTTTACTAGTATTATTTTCTTTTATTTTTTCAAAAAGGGATTTAAGTATTTTTTGTTGTTTTGATTTTTTATTTTCGAGAATTTCCTCGATTTTTGGTAGTCCTTGTACAATGTCGGTTGTTTTTTGTGTTTTATATTGTGTGTAAAATATTATGCTATCTTTTTTTACTAACCCTTTATTTTTGTCTAGTATTAGGTTCTTTTGTTTTATTTGGTATAATATGGCTTTATTTAGACTTATAGTTTTTTTTCTATTTTCAATTACTTCTGAACAGTAATTTTTATCTATGTATAATTTTTTTTCGTTTGCCTCATAATTTTTCTTAATCTTTTCAAAGTTACGGTTATCCTTTTTCTTTTTTATGATTTTATTAGTTTTAGTTTTTTCTGTAATAAGATTGTTCTTACATTTTGATTTTTTTAGTGTAAAGGATCTTAGTTTAATATTCAATTTTTTTTTTTTTCGCGCATTTATTATCTTTAAAATTTTTAATTTATTTGAGTTTTTTTTTTTGTCTTTTTCGCTAATCTTAAAAAGATTTTTCATGGGTTCAAAGTTACTACATATATTAATTTTATGAATTATTTTTTGCTTGATATGGTAAATAGTTTTATTTTCCAAATTGTGTTTCATCAAGTTTTTAGTTATTATATTTGCATTTGTTATACATAGTTTTTGTTGTTTCTCTTTATCATGTAGGTAATTTTTTTTTAATATAATAAATTTTCCTGAAATCGAGGTGTTTACACCTTTTAATCTTTCTTTATTGTTCTTTGTTTTTATTAGCTTCTTTGCCTTTTTCCAATTAATTATTTCACTAATTATTTGTTTTTCAAATACTTTCTTCTGGCTTTTTATAAATATTAAACTATGTTTAGGAAGTTTTATATTGAATCTTTTTTGTTTGTTTTCTATTATTAACAATTTTTTTTCTTTTAACGTTAGTAGGACCTTGGAATTATTGTTTAGTTTAATTAATTTTTTGTCTTTTTTATTTTCATAATATATTGTTCCGTTTATAGGTGAGGTTAAAGTTTCTCCGATTTCTCCACTAAATATTCCTCCTGTGTGAAAGGTTCTCATAGTTAACTGTGTACCGGGCTCACCAATTGATTGGGCAGCTAATATTCCTACTGGTTCTCCTAAATCGGCAATTCTATTGTTGGCTAAATTCCAACCATAACAGAGTTGACAAATTCCATGATTTACTTTGCATGTTAATGGAGTTCTTAAGAAAATCTTTTTTATGTGTATTATTTTTTTTGCTAAGTAATTACAAATGTCTTGTCCTGAACTTATTGTTAAATTACTACATCTTATTTCTTTTGCTGCTACTCTTCCTAGTATTTTTTCTATACTTTTATTATAATAGGATTTTTTATTCTTTAAATTAAATACTATTTCCATTTCTTTTGTGTAGCAATCAGGACGCCTTATTATCTGGTCTTGTACTAAGTATATAAGTTTTCGTGTAAGGTGTCCTGCTGTAGCTGTTTTTATTGCTGTATCTATGACACCTTTTCTTGCTCCATAACAAGATATAAAGTACTCGACTATATTTAAAGATTCTTTTAGATTGCTTTTTATTGGAATATTTATTATTTCTCCTTTTGGATCTACCATTAGTCCTCGCATTCCTACTAATTGTTTAATTTGCGATATATTACCCCTAGCTCCCGAGATGACCATTACATATAGTGGGTTTAATAAATCGGTTGTTCGAAAGTTATCATTTATTTCTTTTTTTAAAATTTCGCTGATTTGATTCCATTTTTCTTTTACCTTTTCATCATATTCTATTGTTTTTAAGTTCCCTTTTTTGATTTGATAATACAATTTATCAATGTTTTTTTGGTTATTTTTAATTAATGTCTTTTTTATTTTTGGTATTTTAAGATCTTTAATTCCTAAGGAGATTCCTATCTTAGTTGCATAGTTAAATCCTAGTAGTTTTAATTTATCCAATAGTTTTGTTGTTTTTATAGCTCCAAAATTATTTATAAACCAATTTATTAATTTTTGTATTTCTTTTTTATCAATAGTTTTATTGATTATAAGTTTTTGTTTATACATTTAATTTTTCCCTTTGCTTTCTATGTTATAAATCTATTTGTGTACATTAATTTTTTACATTCTTACAAAAAATGACATATAGTTTTATTAAATATCGTTCTTCCTATAGTAGTTCTTTTAAGATTTTTTGGTGAGAATTCTCTTCCGTTTAGTTACAATTAGATTTCTTATATTTTATTATTGATTCTCAAAATATAATTTTTCAGGTTACAATTTATATATTTATAATTTCTTCATACATTTTTTCTTTCAGTTTTAAATTTTATTAGTTTTAGTTTAATTCTTTAGTATTTAGTTTTATTTTTTTATGGGAAATTCGTGTTATTCTCGTTATAAATGTTTTTTTGATATTTTTTTCGTTTCTATAAATTTTCTTGACTTTGATTGTGTCGGCGCTGAATTTTTTTACTTCTGATATCCATATGAATTCATAAATTTTTATTGTTCCTTTTTTGTATGCTATAATTATTTCTTGTGAACTTCTATAAATTTTATTAAAATAAATTGCTTTTTTTTAATTTGAATTGGTTATTTTATCTAAATTTCTCATTTTTATTGATTATAATCTATAATATAATATTTTGGATTTGTTATACTCTTTATTTTTTTAAGAAGGTATTTTAGTGAATTGTTTTCGCTAGTTAAATAATAGTATCCTAGGATCATATCTTGACTGGTATTTAAGGATGGTTTACCGGTTGATGGTAAAGTACAATTATTTAAAGATAACATCAGTATTTTTGCTTCTGCCTGTCCTTTTAGGCTTAATGGAAGATGTATACCCATTTGATCTCCATCAAAGTCTGCATTAAATGCTGAGCATACCAGTGGGTGTAATTGAAGCGACGATTTTTCGGTTATTTGTATTTTAAATGCTTGTATTCCAATTCTATGCAACGTTGGTGCACGGTTTATAAGTACTATGTAATTCTACTTATTTTAGTTTTTGGTAGTTAGAATTAAATTTGATTTTTCATTTGGATCTTTTTTTTTTATATTTTATAGGTTCTTATTATTTTTCACAAATTATCTACGATGGTTTTCATTATTTTTTTTATTAGTTTAGATTTTTTCCTAATTTTTATTATTCCTTCTTTGATATTATTAATTTTTTTGATTCTTGTTAGTTTTTTAATTATTAATGGTTGGAAAAGTTCTAAGCTTTTGGGTTAATGTTTTCTCGGGAATTTTTAAAAAATAATTTCGATTTTAAATAAGTTCTCTTGATAAGTTTTTTTTTATTTCCATTTTTTAATCATACAAATCTTTTCTGGGATTCCACATTCTTCAATGTTTAGTTTAGTTTCTGCTGTAATTACTGATCTCGCAGAAAAATTTACTCTTTTTCCAAGTAAGTTTCGTCGGATTAGTCCTTTTTTTCCTATTAGTGTTTCCCTTATTGATTTTGTTATTAGATAACTTAATTCTTTCTATCCTATACGGAAACTATTTATATAATTTTATTTTAGTTCTTTCTAGTAAGTTTATAGCCAAAATTAATCATATATTTTTTTCGTTATTTTCAGAGTTAGATGTAATTATTTTATTTGTGGATTTAGAATCACTTCCATTATCAATGATTTTATTTATCTTTATTTGTAAAATTTGTTTTTCCTGACTAAGTAATTTTGATGGTAATGACGTTTGCCTGATGTTAATTAATTTTTTATTTATATTTATGATTTCTTTATAAAGATTGTTTAGGTCACTTGAAATATTTGTGTTATTTGACATATTAATAATAGGGCGTAGGTTTGGTGGTAAGACAGGTAAATATTTTATTAACATCCATTTAGGCATTGATTTTGTTTGTACAAAATGATTAAGTATTCTTATACAATTTTCGTATCTGGTCTTTTTTTTCTCAGTTATTTTTTTAGATTTTTTTTACTTAATGTGTATTAGAAATTTTATTTAAACTGTATATATTTTATGGTTTATTAACTAGTTTATTTTTTTTATTGTTGTTTTTTATTATTCTCATTATTTATAAAAATAAGCTTTTTCTCTTTTTAATACTTGGCATGATTAATTTCACCAAGTGTATTTTTTAATTATTTCACTTTTCTAAGTAATTTTATTTTTTATTATCTTTTCAGAATTTTTTTTAATTCTATCCTTTATGTTAGAAGTTGTTTTTTATTGTTTTTTATAATAGTTACATTATTTCATAAAAATAAATTCTACTATTTTCATTAAAGTTTTTCTTTTTAATTTTCCTTAGAGTTATTTTTTATAGTTTTAGTGTCACTCTTCTGATTATCATCTTCATTTTTAAAGTATTTTTTTCTTGGTGTTAACAAAAATAATTATCATTTTCTGATTTGTTATTTTGAGTTTATTATTTTTATTTTTATTTTTTATTTTTATCTCTTTTTTTCTCTGGGTTATCTGTTTTCTCTAGCAACCATTTAAGTTTAGGTAGGAAGTGTTTTTTTATTTGATTGGAATTTCCTCCTTCTGAACCAAAAGTGATACTTTCATATCGTTTGGCTCTTAACTAGACTTATATGTTGGGTTATGTAGTAAATTACCATGCATTTTTTATGTTAGTTAGTTCTCGTTCCTTTGTTTTAATTTATTTCCTTGATATTTACGATTCCAGTATGAATTTTTGAAAGTAGTTTTTAATTCCTTCGTTTTTAGCATTCTTATTTTGTTTATTATTTTAATATTATTGATAAACAATATTTCACTTAGTTTTTTAAATTTTCTTTTTATTAAAATTTGATTGCATTATTTAAACTATACGCTAGTAATAAATTTAACTTTCAGTTTCATCCATAAATAAAGAAGTATCTTTTAATGCTTATTTTGGTAGATAAAATTTTTTACAGTGGGAGAATCTGAAACTTAATTTATATTATAATTGTATTTTTGGATATGCTTATTATTGAATTGCTGTCAATATTAATCCATTTCAGTTACATTTTCAAGAATTAATGTATAAATCTTATTTAATAATGTTAAAATCTCGAGTCGCTCTAGCATCTACTCCTGTTAGTCCTGGTTTATTTTTCAATTTGATGTTTCCTAGGGCTAAATTATTAGTGTATTTTTTGGATTTATTAATTATTTTTTCAATTACATTTTTAACTTTCTTGGTTTTTAAATTAAGTAGAATTTTTTATTTAGTTTTATTATTATTAATTTTTATAGAACATTCATATAACATTCTCATATTATGTATTTTTTGTTATATTAATTCAAATCCTTTATTATTTAAAACTTTAATTTTAGTATTTGCTATTATCATTTTTATTATGCGCATTAGCTATGTAATTTGTTTCTGGTTTCAGATACAAGTTGTTTATAAGTTTTGTGGCTAATTTGATATTTTGGTATTTTAGTCCTTATGGAAATAACTAGATTTTTCATTTTTTATTTTATTATTCTTTGTTATATTTTATGCTTATTACTTAAGCTCATTATCCCATTCGATAATTTCTAATTTCTGAATTTGTAATCTCCACATTACATCTTTTACAAATCGTAATTTTTGTTACTAGGTTTCTTTTATTTTGTTTCTTTTTATATTTTCCACATAAACATTGGTAATCCATTATTGGGCCAAATATTTTTTGGCAAAATAGTCCTCCTGTTATTGGTATTTTTGTTTTTGTGTTAAACATTTTTTTTAAGTACTTTTTTTGAATATTTTCATTTTGTTTCAATTTATTTAGATGAATTTTTAATAATGTCATTATTAATTTTGAAATTTTATTTTAATTTCTTTCTTATCTATTTTTAATCTTACTTTTCTTTCTTAGTTTAAGTTAGATTTAAATTTCATTCATTTTAAAAGGTGCTTATTTACTTGAATTTTGAATAATTTTTTTTATCTACACATCTTTTTTTATTTCACCTATTAATTTGTTATTGGGTAATAATCGTTCAGTCCAGGTTAATATATCGTGTGGAGAAGCCAATGTAATTTGAATATGTTCTTTAAACATTTAGTTAATTATTTGTTAAATATTTTTTAGCCCATGTCCATTTTGTAATCACTTTTTTACTAAGTGTTATTTTATAAATCTTTATAAATCTTTACTTTAATACAAAGACATTGCATTTCTTTTATTAATACTAAGAAAGAGTGTGGTATATTAGGCTTAGGCAGGTTTTTCCCATTTATTATGTTATTTAAAGTTTTTGTTCTATTTTTTGAGTCGTCTGATTTTAATGTTAATAACTCCTGAAGATTGTAAGCCCCACCGAAGCCTTCTATTGCCCAAACTTCCATTTCACCTATTCGTTGTCCTCCTTTTTTGCTTTTTCCTCTTAGTGGTTGTTGAGTTATGATTGAATAAGGTCCTATTAATCGCGCTGTAATTTTGTCTTTAACTAAATGAATTAACTTTAATATATACGGATATCCTATTGTAATCGGTTGATAAAAGCTTTTACCATTTCTACCATCAAATAAAGAAATTTTTCCTGGGTTATTGGGATTGAACAGCCAATTCTTTTTAGTTTTCTTTTTTGCTTCAATAAGTTTTTTGTATGTTATGAACTCAGATGTAATATTATTTTCGTTAGAGTTAAAGATTTCTGCCGTGTAGCGTTCTTTTAGATTTTTTCCTGCTAAACCTAACATTGATTCAAACATTTGTCCTACGTTCATGCGTGAGGGTATACCTAGTGGGTTAAGAATTATATCTAATATTTTTCCATCTGGTGTATAAGGCATATCTTCAGCCGGGAGGATTTTTGAAATAATTCCTTTGTTACCGTGTCTTCCTGATAGTTTGTCACCGGTTTCTAATGAGCGTTTTTCAATAGTCATCATGCTTATTAAGTAAATTTTTTGATATTTGTATATTTTGGTTTTAATTATCTCGCATTTTTTCTTAATTTTTACTGAAGTATCTTTTACTTTATTTTCTAATATTAAATTTAATATTAAATTTTCTTTTTTAGAGATGGATTTATTTTTTAGATATTTTCCAATTATTATACTGTTTTTCTTTATTTCTTTTCCAATTTTGCCTAATCCGTTCTTTTCTATGTTTTTAATTGTTTTAATATTTAACAAAGGTGTTTTTTCTGTTATTTTTTCATGAAACTAAATGCAGAATTTACATTCGTTCTTAAACTTTATGTAATTCTTAATTTTTAAAGCTTTTTTTTCTTTTAATTTTCATTTGATATTTGTTTAGTTTTTACCAAATTAATTTTAATCTATAATTGTTTTCTAATTCATTTGGAAGAACACTAATTTTATGCCATTTTCATATAAAAATTTTGTTATTAATTTTATTTCATAAAAATTTTTAGCATTTGATTATAACTAATGATTTCAATTTATAATTATTTAGATTTTTTTATTCTTACCTTTCCTAATTTATTGTTGATTAAAAATGTTCTGTAATTTTTTAAATACATTGATGTAAAGATTTCATTGTCAATAATGTTTTTGTTTATTACTATAGCATCTTCGAAATTATATCCTTCCCAACTTATATAACCTGTTAATATATTTTTTCCTAATTGCAGAGTAACGTTATTTTTTCTTCTAGATTCATTCTTAAATATTTCTCCTTTTTTCATCCATCTTTCTTTTTGCTTGTAAAATTCTTTTATTGTAAGTATTTTTTGGTTGGATTTCTTTATTAGTTCGCTTATGATTATTTTTTCTTTTTTCTTTTTGTTTTTTGTCTTATTTGTTATATTTCTTTTAATTTTTTCGTATTTGCTTTTATTATTTATTGTTATTAATTTATTATCATTCTTTCTACTCATTATTGATTTTTTCTTACTGATAAATTTTATTAGGACACTTTTATTTGTAACGTCAGTGAAAGTTGTACTTTTTAGAATTTCTTTTTCTATTCCTGTATCTATTATTGGATTTTCTTTTCCTTTTATATTTATCGCTTGTTGTTGCATGCTTGCGCCCATTAATGCTCGATTTGCGTCATCGTGTTCTAAGAAAGGAATTAAACTTACACCAATAGATATTGTTTGGTTATTAGATATTTCACTGTAGTTACCATGTTTTCGTTTGCTTTTTATAAATGCTTGGTTTTTCCTAGTTAGAGTTTCTTTATATATATTATTTTCTAATGATTTAGGTAGGAATTTCAGGTTTTTTTCTTGTTCTGATAGGATAAGAAATGTTCCTTTTTTACTTTTTATTTTCCCTTTTAACATTTTTTTAGAGTCACGATTTTTTATATGCTTTTTATATTATAAAATAATTTTAATTTTTATTATATTTTCTTAAATTTTTACACTTTTTTATTTATTATTTAGGTAAGGCACATATAGAATGGAGTCATTATAAATCCGTTTATACTTAATGCATAATTATTCGTAAAACTAAGTATTAAGCCTGCGTTTTTGCCTTCCGTTGTTTGTATTGGACATATTTTTCCATATTGACTAGGATGTATTTCACGTATCGACATATTTCGAGAACTTTTCGCTCTATATGTTATCTTTCTTTTATGCGATGTTTCGGATAGAGGGTTTTTCTCTTCCATTAATTGGCATAATGGGCTTATAGATAAGAATTTTTTTAGAGTTTCATCTATGAATTTATTTTCAATTAACAGATTTGTATCATACTTCTTACTTTTTATTGACGTATTTTTGATTTTCTTTAATTTGAGAGTAATATTTTCAAAAATATTGTTTATACTTGGTTCTAATTCTTTTTCAAGTAATTCTCCTATGCATCGTATTCGTTTATTATTTAAGTTATCTATATCATCCTTTTTTTTCGTTTTTAATTAATTTAGATTGTTTATTCTTTTTTAAATAATAAAGAGAAAATGTATTTAATTATTATCTATTAATTGTTATTTTTGTATAAATACTAAAATTTTATCGTATGAAAAGTGGACGTTTTTTAAATATATAGTGCCCCCCAATATATCTTCTGGTTTTATAAATTCTTCATCTTTCCATAGATATTTTTTGAATAATTTACAATTAATTCTGTTCCTTCCTATCTTTCCAATGTCTGAGTTGCCGTTATTATTTAATTAATTTTTTATTATATTTTGAAAGTTAAGTATTGTCCACTTTTAATTTATTATTTTCTTTTTTTAGGTTTTTAAGTCATATTTTTTATTAAATTATTATAAATTAAATTACAAATTTCGTATTCTAGGTTTAATTTTAACCTTTGTAGTTTAATATTGTTTTTGTAACCTTTTTTCTTTATTAATTTTTTATTTTTAAGTGTTTATTTTTATTTATGAAATCGCATAAGTACGTTTATTGAAATATTTTGGTTTTTTTCGAGTAAGTTTTCTCTATAGAATAGTTTGTTGTCATCTTTTTTTAGGCTTTTTATTATTTTTTTTCTAGTCAAGCCTAAGAATTCAAGGAAAGTTATTGTTGGTATCTTTAATTCTCCTTTGTTTATCTTTGTATAAATGCTTCCATTTTCTGTGAGTTTATTATCAACTCTTTTATTAGGCGGTATATTTTTATATTTTAGTATATTGTTAGATTATCAGCTTTATTTTTTATTATTTTTAGTCTTCATATATCTATTTTCGTTATAATCCAATTTCCGCTTTGTGGTATTAATGTACATAATGAATTTTTAGTCTTTTCTTCTTTTTCAAAATATATTCCTGTACTTCTTGTTATTTCATTTAATCTAGATGAAGCCCTTTTCTATTTTTCTTTTTTGGAATATTTAAATTATAAAATTGTGTATTATTTATTTATAATTTTCACTTTTTCTCATTATTTCTCTCAACTAGTATTCTTTTGTTTCCATTTATTATGAAATTTGTCTTGTTGGTCATTAGTGGCATTTCTCCTAGCTTGACGAATTTTTTCTGTTAAGTTTATAGTGATCTTTTATATATTAATGTTTAATTTTTTATTACTCTATTATTCATTTCTTTTTTTGTGTAGTATTCGTTTTTTGTTTCTAATATTTATGAATCATATTTCTGAATAACTTCCTGTTTGTAATATATTTCTAGTGGAATATAAATTCGTATTGTATAGGTTTTATTTTTTATTATACATTCATCTATACTATATTTTCCTTTTTTATATTTTATGTGAAAATAATCTGTTTTTATTTTATATTTATATTTAGATATTTCTTTTAATTTGCTTGCTTGTGTTTTAATTAAGTAGATATTTATTTTTCCCTTTTCGGATCTATACGGGTTTTAGGAAAACATACTTGCTCCATATTATTTTATATTTTTATATTAATGTCTAGAACCTTTTTATTTCTTTTTTCTTTCTATTTTTCACTTTACTTTATTATCTTATATAAATAATAATATTTATTATTTCTTTATATTAAGCCTAAGCCAGGTTTTAAGATTTAAATGATGGGATTTCTACAAATCTATAAGTTTATATTGATCTATTTTTCATTTTCTATGTCTAGTTTAATAAGTTTAAGTTTTTCAAATCCTTGTTCGATGAAATATTTATAGCTTCTTTTTTGTATTTATAATTTAGTATTTTCTCTTTTTTTATTTGTAAATAAATGTCTTATTATATTCTTAATTTTAATTTTTATTTTTCATTCTATGTTTTATGTCTTCTTATTATTGTAGGTATTGAATTAGTTAATCTATCCATTATTTATTTTCTAGTTTAAATTTTTGGATATGTTTCACTTCATTATTCTTTTAATTAAATTATTATAACTTTTCAACATGAAACGAAAATATTTTCTTTTCTGTTAGGTTTTTCAAGGGCGATTTAACTTAAAAATTAAAAGTCGATCCTAATTAAATGAAATAATGTAGAAAAGATGCACTGGTGGGTGTAGCCAAGTGGTAAGGCAAAGGATTGTGACTCCTTCATTCGCGGGTTCGAGTCCCGTCATTCACCTCTTTATTACTTTCCTAATAATAATATTGTTATTTTTATTATAAGAAAATTAGAATAATGGCTCAATAGCTCAGTGGTAGAGCAGGGGATTCATAAGCCCTTGGTCACAGGTTCAAATCCCGTTTGAGCCATAGAGCGCTTTTAGTTCAATTGGTGGAACGTAGGTCTCCAAAACCTGATGTAGTAGGTTCGAATCCTACAAAGCGTGTGATTCTTTTTTATTTGTTATGCCCCCATCGTCTAGAGGCCTAGGACATTTCCCTTTCACGGAGACAACGGGGATTCGAATTCCCCTGGGGGTAACTTCTTTATTAAATCGCGGATATAGCTCAGTTGGTAGAGCGTAGTCCTTCCAAGTCTAATGTCGCGTGTTCGAATCACGTTATCCGCTTATAATTTTATCTTAAGTTTTAAATAGAAAGTGAGAAGTTTTTTTACTGTTATTATGGGATTACCTTGGTATCGAGTTCATACAGTTGTTTTAAATGATCCAGGTCGTTTAATTGCTGTTCATTTAATGCATACTGCATTAGTTTCTGGTTGGGCTGGTTCAATGGCTTTATATGAGCTAGCTATTTTTGATCCTTCTGATCTTGTTTTAAATCCAATGTGGCGTCAAGGGATGTTCGTTCTTCCTTTTATGACACGATTAGGAGTTACAAAATCTTGGAGTGCGTGGAATGTGACTGGTGAAAACTTTTCAGACCCCGGAATTTGGAGTTATGAAGGTGTTGCTGCAGCTCACATTATTCTTTCTGGTTTACTGTTTTTAGCTGCTATTTGGCATTGGGTTTATTGGGATTTACAATTATTCCGTGATCCTCGTACTGGTGATCCTGCTTTGGATTTACCTAAGATTTTTGGTATTCATTTATTTTTATCGGGTTTACTTTGTTTTTCTTTCGGTGCTTTCCATGTTACAGGTTTATTTGGTCCTGGAGTATGGGTTTCTGATCCGTACGGGATTAGTGGTAGTATACAACCTGTTGTTCCTTCGTGGGGTGCTGAAGGATTTGATCCGTACAATGTTGGTGGTATTGCTTCTCATCATATTGCTGCAGGTATTTTAGGTATCGTAGCTGGTTTGTTTCATTTAACTGTTCGTCCACCTCAACGTTTATATAAAGTATTACGTATGGGTAATATTGAAACAGTTTTATCAAGTAGTATTGCTGCTGTATTCTGGTCGGCTTTTGTTGTTTCAGGGACAATGTGGTATGGTTCTTCGGCTACGCCTATTGAGCTATTTGGTCCGACACGTTATCAGTGGGATAAAAATTATTTCCAATCTGAAATTCAAAGACGTGTTCAATCAAGTCTTGCTAGTGGTGTTTCTTTATCAGAAGCATGGAATAAAATTCCTGAGAAGTTAGCATTTTATGATTATATAGGAAATAACCCTGCTAAAGGTGGATTGTTCCGTGCTGGCTCAATGAATAGTGGTGATGGTATCGCATTGGGTTGGTTAGGTCATGCTGTTTTTACAGATAAGGAAGGTCGTGAATTAGTTGTACGTCGTATGCCTACTTTCTTTGAAACTTTTCCAGTTTTATTAATTGACGAAGATGGTATAGTTAGAGCCGATATTCCTTTCCGTCGTGCCGAGTCTAAATATAGTATTGAGCAAGTGGGGGTTTCAGTTAGTTTCTTTGGTGGTGAACTTGATGGTTTAAGCTTTAATGATCCTAGTACTGTTAAAAAATATGCACGTCGTTCTCAATTAGGTGAAATATTTGAATTTGATCGTGCAACTTTAAAATCTGATGGTGTTTTTAGAAGTAGTCCGAGAGGTTGGTTTACTTTTGGGCATTTATCTTTTGCTTTATTATTCTTCTTTGGGCATATTTGGCATGGCGCTAGAACTATTTTCCGTGACGTTTTTGCTGGGATTGATCCTGATTTAGAAGAGCAAATTGAATTCGGAGCTTTTCAAAAGTTAGGAGATATTACAACTAAAAAACAGTTAGTTTAATTAGTCTAATTTTATTATATTATTATATAGTTTTTATGTGTAAAGTTTGTATTTTTTTAAGGAGTTTTATGGAAGCTTTAGTTTATACGTTCTGTGCGTAACGAAGTTATACTAATTATTAAAAAATGCATTATTGTAAGGTACATATTGTCTTTTTTACCCTTTCGCATCATTAATTTTTTAAATAATTAATTTTTTATTCAAGTTTTCTTATCTATATCATTTTAGAATGTTTATTAGGTATTTTGTATTTTATTTTAATTTTTAACTTTTTAAGTATTAAAACGTTTAATTTCATTTAATGGGTTGGGATTTTTATTTTATAATTTTTATGTAAGATGAGTTTTATTTTCTAAAAGGTTTTTGGTTTCTAATGAGCTTTATGTTTTGAAAATTACATGTATAGTTCTTTGAGGAGTTAGACTTACTCGACTATTAGTAGGTACTTTAGGTGTTATTTTCTTTGCTATTTTTTTCCGTGAACCTCCACGTATTGTAAAAGTTTGGAACTTTACTTAGAAAGTGGTTTTTTTATTCATAAGAGTTCTTTTGCTCTTTTTAATTTAATTTTTACTATTAATAATATTTTCCTTTTTGGCACTCTTAATCAACTGTTCATTTTTTGTTATTTTACCATTAAATTTTTTATTAAATTATTATTTTAAGAGTTTTATTTTTAGTTTGAGTATCATCACTTACTTTTTGTCGCGCAAATAATCTATGTTAAGTTGTTTCGAGTTGTTAAAGATTCTTTTTAAGTCTATTTGGAAGGGAAGTTATTTTACATTAAATTTTTTGATTGGCTTGACTTATTTATTTTTTTCTTTATAAGTATTTCAAAAAGCTGTATGTTTTTTTAGCATTTACAGTTTCGAGAACGATAGTTTTCGATTCGACTAGATATTGTTATAATTTTGCACTTACTTTTGGTTACAAATTATGTTGTGTTAAAAATTTAAGATTAAAGTATTGTATATTTGAAAGATTTAAGTATAAACCTTACTAAAACTATTAATTAGGAGAAAAAGGGATTCGAACCCTCGGTATTTGTTAAAATACACCTGATTAGCAATCAAGCTCTTTAGACCACTCAGACATTTCTCCTCTTCTCCTTTTATATTTTTAATTTACTTTTACTGAGGTGGGAAGATTCGAACTTCCGAATCACAGGGCCAAAACCCGTAGCCTTACCACTTGGCTACACCCCATTCTGTTGTGTTTTCTTAATATTAATTGTTAATAAATGAAATTTCTTTTCATATACTCTTGATAGGAACATTAAGAAAATAAGCTATATTGCTAGCTTTTAATTCTAGTTCTTTTAATGAGAATATGTCATTATTTTGAAGTATAGGAATTTCCTTTTTGTTTTTTAGACAAATATAGATATATTGTTTCGTGTTAAAGGGTTGTATTTTTTTTTCTATTTTTATAGCTTCATAAAATAAATTTTATTAGAAAATTCTTTTTTAAATTTTACTTGTTTTGTACATATAACTTTATAATATTTTTTATTTTATTGTTAATTTTTTATTATTCTCGGTTAATTAAAGTTTAGGATTTAATATCTAATAATAGCAAAATTTCCAATTTGATTTAGTTCAATATATAATTTATTTTAGATTTTTCTTTACTATTTTCTTTATTATTTTTTAATATTAATCTTTTACACTATATAATTATAATTGCTTTTTTTTTAAATTTATTATTATTTTTTAAGTTTGCTCTTATTACGCACTATATCTGTAATTTTATAGGTTAATTCTATGTTTTCTTTTTCGTTATAACTTTTTTTTCGAAAAACAATTACCTCCCCTTTTTCTTTATTGAATTCGTTGTAACCTTCTCCAATTCTTAAATAAAGTAAAAGAATCTGATTAATACTAAGTATTGTTCCTAGTGATCCGTAAAAACTCATAGTTAATCCTTGCGGGAAAAATAAAATTTTTTCCGAATCAATTAATGGGAGCAAGTTTTTATTTAAGTAACTTGATATTCCGGTTATTAAAAATCCTAATGATCCCAGTAATAAAGTTATATTGAGAAAGTTTTGAATAGTTTTATTGGGGGTTAAAATTTCTTCTCTTAATATTTTTTTATTTTCCATTTTATTTAATTATTTCTAAGACAATCCCTGCTCCTACTGTACGTCCGCCTTCTCTTATTGCAAAACGCATACCTTTTTTTAAATATTTCAAATTAATTTTTTTATAGAATATTTAAAAAATTTTTATTGTTTGATGTAATTTATATTTTATATATTTCTTTCTGAAATTCTTTTAAAATCACAATTCAATTGCTATTGGTTGAATTAATTCAACTTGCATTTTAATACGATCGCCAGGCATTACCATTTGTGCAGTTGTATCATTATCTGAACGAAAAGACTCAATTTTTCCTGTTACATCTGTAGTTCTTACGTAAAATTGTGGTCTATAACCTTCAAAGAATGGTGTATGTCTTCCACCTTCTTCTTTAGTTAATATATACACTTGTGAGTCAAATTTAGTATGAGGATTTATTGTTAGTAAACTAAATAGAATTGATTAATTTATTCGTTTAAAAGCTAATCTTACATATTACATATTTTTTCTGGAAAATAGTTTTTCATTTTTTAACGTAATTAGTTTATTTTTATTTTTTGTTTCTAATTAATTTTAATATTATAATTATATATTTTTATATTTCCTTTCTTCATTAATATTCTTTATCTAGAATCTAATTATTGCGTTATAATTTTTTTGGCTTAACTGTATTTTATTTCTGATTTATACAGTTTTAAAAAGTTTTATTATTTTAATTATTTTATATTTCGCACCCAGGTTTTGATAGTACCATCCCTCTTTCTATATCAGCTTTTTGTATCCCTCTTAATAGTATTCCAACATTGTCCCCCGCCATTGCTTCATCTAAACTTTTTTGGAACATTTCAAGCCCTGTTACGGTTGTTGATTTAGTATTTTTTAACCCCACTAATTCTACAGTTTCTCCTACTTTTATCGTACCACGTTCTACCCTTCCCGTTGCTACTGTACCTCTTCCTGTAATTGAGAAGACGTCTTCTACAGCCATTAAGAAATCTTTATCAGTATCACGTTTTGGTGTAGGTATATAACTATCAACTTTGTCCATCAATTCTAATATTTTATCCACCCATTTATTTTCGCCACGTGCAATTTTTGGATTCTGTGTTAGTGCTTCTACAGAAAGAAGTGCTGATCCTGAAACGACAGGTATTTCATCTCCAGGAAACTCGTAGTTACTTAAAGTTTCTCGTACTTCTAACTCAACTAGTTCTAATAATTCCTTATCAACTCTATTAGATTTTTCTATATTTTTATTAAATTTTAATTCTATGTTTGTTATTTCATTTAATTTTTACTAGAGTTAGATCATTTGAAAATAATAATTTCACAATCTACTTGGTCTTCTTTATTTAAAAAAACAACGATATTCGGTACACCGACTTGTTTAGCTAACAAAATATGTTCTTTAGTTTGCGGCATAGGTCCGTCTGCTCCTGAAACTACTAAGATCGCACCATCCATTTGAGCTGCACCTGTTATCATATTCTTTACATAATCAGCATGTCCTGGACAATCGACATGCGCATAGTGTCTATTTTTTGTTTCATATTCAACATGTGCTGTGTTTATAGTAATACCGCGTGCTTTTTCTTCTGGAGCTGAATCTATATCTTCGTATCTTTTTGCTTTAGAGTTACCACTTGCTGCTAGAGCCATTGTGATTGCAGCTGTTAAAGTAGTTTTGCCGTGATCTACATGACCTATTGTTCCTATATTGATATGAGGTTTTGTACGTTCGAATTTCTGACGAGCCATTTCTAATTAGTATGATTTATTGTTGTAAATTATTATATCAAATTGTTAATTTACGAGGTTCTATTTATTTATTTTTTTGACGTTTATTTTTTGAATCACATTTTTTTAATTTAAAATTTTATTAAGATTTTGGTTTATTTTAATATTTTAATTATGTTCTATTTTTTACATTTATTTCTATACTTTTACTCTTTACAATTTTAGGTTTGTAAACGCTTTATTTGCTTCGGCCATTTTATGAATTTCTTCCTTTTTTTTTACGGAGTTTCCTACGTTGTTGTATGCATCTAGAATTTCATTTTGTAGCTTTATGCTCATACTTTTTCCTGGTCGGTTGCGCGCTGATTTTATTATAAATTTCAGAGCTAAGCTTCTTCCTCTTTCAGGCTTTATTTCAGTAGGAACTTGATAAGTAGCTCCACCTACTCTTCTTGCTTTTATTTCTATTATTGGGGTTGAGTTTTTTATTGCTTTTTTAAGTACTTCAATGGCATCCTCTTTGTCTTTATTGTTATTTTTTATGTCTCGCATAACAGTATAGAATATATTTTCCGCTAAGCTTTTTTTCCCATCGATTAATATTTTATTTATTAATAGACTTGCTATTTCACTATTGTAAATTGGATCCGGAATGATTGATCTTTTCTTTGTGGTTTTTCGACGTGACATTTTAATCTTTAAAAATTTCCTTTATTTGCTTTTGTATCTTTTGTTATTTATGAGAGATTTTATTTGCTTTTTTTCGTGCCATATTTAGAACGTCCATTTTTCCTATTCTTTACACCGGCTGAATCTAAACATCCACGAATTATATGATAACGTACGCCTGGTAAGTCTTTTACTCTTCCTCCTCTAATTAGAACAACCGAATGTTCTTGTAGATTGTGGCCTATTCCAGGTATATACGCAGTTATTTCTGTTCCAGTACTTAATCTCACTCTAGTTACCTTTCGTAATGCGGAATTAGGTTTTTTTGGTGTAGTCGTATAAACCCTTGTGCAAATAGCTTTTTTTTGAGGACAAAATTTTAGAGCTGGTGATTTAGTTTTTTTATTTATTTTTTTTCTAGGAAACCTTATTAATTGCTCTAGTGTAGGCATAAATTATTATTAATTTAATATATTGTTGTCTGTAATGTTTGTTTATATTTTTATAAATCTTATATATTTTTATTTGTAACTAAGAGTCTTTTAGTTGCTGTTGAATCAAATATGCATAGATTGGATATTATTTTTGAATTTAATAATATTTTTTTATGTTTTAAAACATCTTTTGTTTTGCTATAATTTATGTAGTTCAATTTACAGAAAATATTGATTCTATTTACCCATAAGTTCTTATAGAAGCTCTTTTTCTTTTTTCTGTCGGCATATGAATTCTTCAGTGATTTTATTACTCGCTGATTTGATGTTTTGAATAACTTTGATTGTGAGCCTCTGAAACTTTTCGATAGTTTAATGATTTTTTGATGTCTCTTTCTTGTAATTTTCCCACTTTTAATACGGATCATTTTCTTTTTCTTTTATTATTTAATATAATTATTTTTATCTTGGTATTTTTTTGCTTTTAGATTTATTTTATTGTTTAAAAAAAATTTGTCGTTTGATAGTTATGAATTAACAACAAAATTATGCTAACTCTGAAAATATTTGTTTATACATTAGTGATATTCTTCGTTTCACTATTTATTTTTGGTTTCCTTTCAAACGATCCAGGTCGTAATCCGAATGCAAGAGATATGTAATTGAATTAAAAATATTATTTAGCAAGTCCTATAATAATATTATATATTGGGATTGTAGTTTAATTGGTTAGAGCATCGCCCTGTCACGGCGAAAGTTGCGGGTTCGAGTCCCGTCAGTCCCGCGTAGTCCTCATTCCTTATAAGGTCTTTTAGTTATAAATGATGTAGAAAGTTTGTTTACTAAATTTATAAATCTATTTTATGGTTGAAACTCTTTTATCTGGTATAATACTTGGACTTATTCCAATTACAGTTGTAGGTCTTTTTTTTACTGCTTATTTACAGTATATGCGTAGTGATAATAAATTTATATAATATATAATAATAATTTAAATTATAAAAATAATTATTTTTGAATAAGTATTATAAATATTTTAGAGAGTTAGTAGCTCAGTTGGTAGAGCACTCGGCTTTTAACCGATCGGTCCTGGGTTCGAATCCCAGCTAACTCACTGTTTTTGGGTAGGTGTTTAATTTTTTTATTTTGCAAATTTATGACAATTGTTCCTCCTGAACAAAGTTTAAAGAAGGCAAAGGTTGTTTTTAGTTCAGATCCTGTTGAAACAAGTTTCGAAAAATGGTCAAAACCGGGTCATTTTTCTCGTGTATTATCTAAAGGTCCTAACACAACTACTTGGGTGTGGAACCTACACGCAGATGCACATGATTTCGATAGTCATACTACTGATCTAGAAGATATTTCTAGAAAAGTTTTCAGTGCACATTTTGGTCAACTTGCTATCATTGAGATTTGGCTAAGTGGCATGTTTTTTCATGGAGCTAGGTTTTCAAATTATGAAAATTGGTTAGTAGATCCGACTCATGTTAAACCATCTGCTCAAGTTGTTTGGCCTATAGTTGGACAAGAAATTTTAAATGGAGATGTAGGTGGTAATTTCCAAGGTTTACAAATTACATCAGGATTATTTCAAGTTTGGAGAGCTAGTGGTTTTACTTCTTCAATTCAGTTATATGGTACAGCTTTAGCTGGAATTATTTTTGCTGGATTGCTATTTTTTGCTGGGTGGTTTCACTATCATAAGGCAGCACCAAAGTTAGAATGGTTCCAAAATGTAGAATCTATGTTAAATCACCATTTATCTGGTTTGTTAGGGTTGGGTTGTTTATCGTGGGCTGGTCATCAAATACATGTATCTTTACCGGTAAATAAGTTGCTAGATGCTGGTATTTCACCAAATGAAATTCCTTTACCACATGAATTTCTACTTAATCGTGATTTAATGGTTCAATTATATCCTAGTTTTAGCAAGGGTATAGTGCCATTTTTCACTCTTAATTGGTCAGAATATTCTGATTTTCTAACTTTCCGAGGCGGATTAAACCCATTAAACGGAGGTTTATGGTTAACAGATGTGGCTCATCATCATTTAGCTTTAGCAGTTTTATTTATTTTTGCTGGGCATATGTACCGAACAAATTGGTCAATTGGTCACAATATGAAGCAGTTGTTAGAAGCTCACAAAGGTCCATTAACTGGTGACGGGCATAAAGGATTATATGAAATATTTACGACTTCTTGGCATGCACAATTAAGTTTAAATTTAGCAATGTTTGGATCACTTTCTATTATTGTTGCTCAACATATGTATTCTATGCCACCTTATGCGTACATTGCTACGGATTACGCTACTCAACTTTCTTTATTTACTCATCATGTTTGGATTGGAGGTTTTTGTATTGTAGGTGCTGCCGCACACGCAGCCATATTTATGGTTAGGGATTATGATCCTTCTAAAAACTATAATAATTTATTGGATCGAGTGCTTACTCACAGAGATTCAATTATTTCTCATTTAAACTGGGTATGTATATTTTTAGGTTTGCATAGCTTCGGATTATATATACACAATGATACTATGTCAGCATTAGGTAGACCTCAAGATATGTTCTCAGATACTGCTATACAATTGCAACCTATATTTGCACAGTGGATACAAAATACACATTATCTAGCGCCAAATGTTACTGCATATAACGCTGATTATGCTACTACTTCAGCTTGGGGTGGTGATTTGATTGCTGTTGGTGGTAAAGTTGCAATGATGCCAATAAATTTGGGTACTGCTGATTTCTTAGTACATCATATTCACGCATTTACAATTCATGTTACTGTATTGATATTATTAAAAGGTGTTCTGTTTTCTCGTAGTTCTAGATTAATTCCTGATAAGGCGAATCTAGGATTTAGATTCCCTTGTGATGGTCCTGGTCGAGGTGGTACATGTCAAGTATCGGCTTGGGATCATGTTTTCTTAGGACTTTTCTGGATGTATAATTCTCTTTCAGTAGCATTATTCCACTTTAGTTGGAAAATGCAATCCGATGTTTGGGGTTCTGTTACAGCTAATGGGGTTTCTCACATTACAGGAGGTAACTTTGTTCAAGGATCTATAACTATAAATGGCTGGTTAAGAGACTTTTTATGGGCTCAAGCTTCCCAAGTTATACAATCTTATGGTTCAGCACTTTCTGCTTATGGTTTAGTGTTTTTAGGAGCGCACTTTGTATGGGCATTCAGTTTAATGTTCCTTTTTAGTGGTAGAGGTTATTGGCAAGAATTAATTGAATCAATTGTATGGGCTCATAACAAATTAAAAGTGGCACCTAATATTCAGCCTCGTGCTTTAAGTATTACACAAGGCCGTGCAGTAGGAGTTGCTCATTATCTTTTAGGAGGTATTGCAACAACTTGGTCTTTCTTTTTAGCTCGTATTATATCAGTTGGTTAATAGATTAATATTTTTATTAGTTTAGATTTAGTAACTTCGGAGTTTAATTGTAATTAAATTTTAATGGATAATTTAATAGTTATGGCAACTAAGTTTCCAAAATTTAGTCAAGGATTGGCTCAAGATCCAACTACACGTCGTATTTGGTTTGGTATTGCTACTTCCCATGATTTTGAAAGTCACGATAATATAACAGAAAAAGTACTTTACGAAAAGATATTTGCTTCTCATTTTGGTCAGTTGGCCATAATTTTTCTATGGACTTCTGGTAATTTATTCCATGTTTGTTGGCAAGGAAATTTTGAACAATGGACATTGGATCCTCTACATGTACGTCCAGTTGCACATGCAATTTGGGACCCTCATTTTGGGCAGCAAGCTATTCAAGCATTTACAAAAAGTCAAATTGCACAACCAGTTAATATATGTTATTCAGGTGTTTATCAGTGGTGGTATACAATTGGTATGAGATCGAACGAAGATCTTTTTTATGGTTCTGTATTTTTATTAGTTTTAGCATCAGTTAGCTTATTTGCAGGGTGGTTACATTTACAGTCAAAATATGTACCTAGTGTTTCTTGGTTTAAAAATGCTGAATCTCGTTTAAATCACCATTTATCAGGTCTATTTGGTGTTAGCTCACTTGCTTGGACAGGACATTTAATTCATGTAGCTATTCCTGCTTCTCGTGGTCAAACTGTAAGATGGGATAATTTCTTATCCGTTTCACCACATCCTGCTGGTTTGTCGCCTTTTTTTAGTGGTAACTGGAGTTTGTATTCTCAAGATATTGATAGCTCAAATCATATTTTTGGAAGTGCAGAAGGGTCTGGAACAGCTATATTAACATTCATCGGAGGATTGAATCCAATCACTAAAAGTTTATGGTTAACAGACATAGCTCATCATCATTTAGCTATTGCAGTAATCTTCATTTTTGCTGGACATATGTATAGAACAAATTTCGGGATAGGTCATAGCATGGAAGAAATTTTGTCAGCACATCGAGCACCTAGTGGTAGTTTAGGACTTGGTCACAAAGGTTTATACGATACAATCAATAATTCACTTCATTTCCAATTAGGTTTAGCATTAGCGTCATTAGGTGTTATAACTTCGTTAGTAGCACAACATATGTATTCTATGCCTCCTTATGCTTATTTATCGCAGGATCACACTACTATGGCGGCATTATATACTCACCATCAATATATTGCTGGTTTTATAATGACAGGTGCTTTTGCTCATGGGGCAATATTTCTTGTACGTGACTTTGATATAGAGAAGAACCGTGGAAACGTGTTAGATCGTATAATTAGTCATAAAGAAGCTATTATTTCACATTTGAGTTGGGTAACTTTATTTTTAGGGTTTCATACTTTAGGATTATATGTTCACAACGATGTAGTTCAAGCTTTTGGTATGCCTGAAAAACAAATATTGATTGAACCTGTATTCGCACAATGGATTCAATCTTCACACGGTAAAGCTATTTATGATTTTAATACGCTATTATCATTAACAACTAGTAATGCATCATATGCTAGTCAGGATATATGGTTACCTGGTTGGTTAACAGCGATAAACGATAATACAGGATCATTATTTTTACAAATAGGTCCTGGAGACTTTTTAGTTCATCATGCTATTGCATTAGGTCTTCATACTACAACTCTGATATTAGTTAAAGGTGCTTTAGACGCTCGTGGTTCGCGTTTAATGCCAGATAAAAAAGATTTTGGCTATAGTTTCCCTTGTGATGGTCCTGGTCGAGGTGGTACATGTGACATCTCTGCTTGGGATGCTTTTTACCTTGCAGTTTTTTGGATGTTGAATACAATAGGGTGGACTACTTTCTATTGGCATTGGAAGCATTTAAGCTTATGGCAAGGTAATGTAAACCAATTCAATGAATCTTCAACTTATTTAATGGGATGGTTAAGAGATTATTTGTGGTTAAATTCTTCTCAGCTTATAAACGGTTATAATCCGTTTGGGATGAACGCGCTTGCTGTTTGGGGTTGGATGTTCTTATTTGGGCATCTAGTATGGGCTACTGGATTTATGTTTCTTATTTCATGGAGAGGATACTGGCAAGAACTTATAGAAACTTTAGTATGGGCACACGAACGAACTCCATTAACTAACGTTTTTCAGTGGAAAGATAAGCCAGTAGCGTTATCAATTGTACAAGCACGTTTAGTTGGTTTAGTTCATTTTAGTGTAGGTTATATATTTACTTATGCAGCCTTCTTAATTGCTTCGACATCAGCAAAATTTGGGTAAAAAGTTATATTTTTTCTCTTTAAAAATTGACGAATAATAGAATATATTCTTAGATTATCTTTAATTATATTATAAACAAGGAGTTTTTTATGGCAGGTTCAACAGGGGAACGCCCCTTTTCAGATATTATTACAAGCATTCGTTATTGGGTAATTCACAGCGTTACAATTCCATCATTATTTATTGCTGGATGGGTATTTGTAAGTACAGGTTTAGCTTATGATGTTTTTGGTACACCACGTCCAAATGAATATTTTACTGAATCTAGGCAAGAAATACCATTGATTACAGAACGTTTCGCTGCTTTGGAACAAATGGAACAATTAATTAAATAAATTTTTTCTATGACATCAAATCGTACAATTACTTATCCAATTTTTACATTTCGTTGGTTAGCAGTTCATGCATTAGCAATACCTACTGTTTTTTTTATAGGTTCAATATCTGCAATGCAGTTTATTCAACGTTAATAAACGATAAAATTCTTAACTCTTTTAATTTATAATTTATTTCTATATTTTATTTTTATGTCACAAACAAATCCAAACAAACAGTCTGTGGAATTAAATCGAACAAGTTTATATTGGGGATTACTACTAATATTTGTTCTTGCTGTATTGTTTTCTAGCTATATTTTCAATTAGAAATATTTTTGAAAATAAAATATATAAGTCAGTATTTAATTTTATAATTTACTTTTTATTAAATTTAATCTAGAATTTTCTATGTCTAATTCAGGGACTACAGGTCGAATTCCTTTATGGTTCGTAGGTACTATAGCTGGTCTTGCTGCTATAGCATTATTAGGTCTATTTTTCTACGGCTCTTATTCAGGTTTAGGTTCTTCTTTATAAAATATATCTATAAATATTTATAGATATATTTTAATTTATTTTTAATTAATATATGATGTGATTTGATCTTACTAGAACCTAAGTAACATTAGTGTATCAAAAAATATTTTTTTGCTCCAATGGTAGACTTTCTTGTGATTTACTTTTACTGTTACAACTTTTTTAATTATAAATCTTGTTCGAATTTAGTTGAATTATTATATCTAAATTAAAGACATTTTTCAAAAATAATGTATTGTAAAAAATCAAGTTATAACAGATAAAACAATCAAATTAATAAAACTTAATAAATACGTTTTTAACGTGGACCCTCGTTGCTTGAGTATATTATCTTCGTATTAATTGAAATATTAGCCTTTGAAATTAAGAAACATAATATTAATATTTATATAAAAATAAAATAAAATTATCAGAATGTATTTGACTGATTTATTAACAAAAAAGGAAATTGTTAAGCTTTTTACAGAACTGTTTAACGTCAAAGTATTAAGTGTAAATAGTTTGATCTTATCACCTAAAAGACGAAGATTGGGTAGATATAAAGGAGTCAAAAACTCTTATAAGCGTGTATTCGTTAGTTTATTAAGTATTAGTATTAATAGTCTTTTTTATCATAAGTCGTTTTTTATAAGTCTTATAAAAAGTTTATTTTTGAATAATAATAGAAATAAATTTCATATTCTATTGATTCTGATACATTAACTTCTTATTTCCTAACTATGTAGTTCTTTATAAGTGGTGTGAATAAAATTATATAAAATAAATTAATTCGAAATTAATGTGTAAAAATATTAAATTTGCTCTCTTCTATTTTATTTAGAATTAAAAAATCTATAAATTTTTTCTCTTAATCTTATGTCTTTACGCTTTTACAAACCATATAGTGAAAATTGAACTAAAATTATAATTTAAATCTATAGTAGTTTTTAATAAATTGCTATATTTAAATTAATGAAAGGATGAAAAATTATAATTAGTATATTTGATGGAAATCATAGAAAAAGTTATGTATAACTTTAATTTTTAATATATATCCAGATACATTTAATATAATTTATCATTTATAAGTAATTTTTAACAAATCAATCGATAAAAATAAGAAATAAAAAATTTTTAATATTAATGTTCTTTATTTAATTAAATTAAGCTGTATACAATATCAAAATGTTTGTACAGATTAAAAAGGGGATAGATTTCTACCTTTTCATCCGGTACGAGAAATCGAATCAGTGTAGACTTCAATGAAATAACTGTTTCTCAGCCTTTAAGTGAATAATACATTAATAACCTTTATGATATAGAACTATTTTGATGAATTAAAATAATAAGTATTGTATTTTTTATCATTAGAAATTTATTATTATTCTAAACAAAAAAATTGCGATTTTTTAACCATAATTCTAGAGGGCGTAATAATAGAGGTGGTACGAGATACTTATTGAACTTATTTATTATACATAGGTAATTATTATATAAAAAATATAAATTTTAAAAAGCTGAAATTAAAATGTAAAAAAAGTTTCCAGTTTTTTATATAAAATTTTAATTAACTTATAAATTATTCAAATCAAATTTAAAAATAAACGAGACATCTTATGTATAGAAATCTATTCATTAAAAAAGACATTAATTCGTCGTATGATATTATCATGTACGATATTTTTATGATTTTAACAATTAATAATTTTTATTACAAACAGAGGTATAGGTGGGGGACACAAACGTTTGTACAGACTTATCGATTTCAAGCGTAATAAATTTGGAATTGAAGCCAAAGTTATTACAATCGAATACGATCCAAATCGAAATACATATATATGTTTATTAAATTATAAGGATGGTGAAAAACGCTATATATTGCATCCACGAAATTTATTAACGGGAGACACTGTCTTATCTGATTTTACAGCTCCGATAAAAATAGGTAATGCACTTCCTTTATTTCAAATTCCTTTAGGCACTAATATTCACAATGTAGAATTTCGAGTATTTGTTAAAATCATTTTATTGAGAATGCAAATTTTGCATTCTCAATTTTTTTTAGTTTAGCTAACTTTAATTGATTTGACTGAAAATATTTAATCTTATTTCTAAAAACATTAATTAAAACTTGATATTTACACAATATAATTAAAAAATATAGGATAATATCTTTCTTATTGGATTCGAAAATTTAAAGTGAGAACTAATTGATAAGCCCATTTCCAATAAATAAATTAAAATTTTCGCCTAGAAATTATATCGATGTAAAATAATTATTAAAGTCATGTCATAAAATAAAAATATTCTAGTTAGATTTCAGTTCTTAGAACTAGTTATAGGATGAAATAAATATCTACTTTTATTATTTTCAATTATTTTAAGCTGAATAATTAAGAAAGATTACATTCAGTTTTAGGTCGGACTTAACTGCTTAGTCTAGATTAACCCAGGTCGTGGAGGTCAAATTGTTCGTTCGGCAGGAACTTATTCGCAAGTAATTGCTAAAGAAAATATGTTCGTCACATTGCGTCTTCCTTCAGGGGAAGTGCGTTTAATAGAAAAATATTGTTGGGCAACTATAGGGCAAATTGGTAATATTGACTTCTTTAATATAAAATTAGGAAAAGCAGGCCGTAGTCGTTGGCTTGGACGCACGCCGAAAGTAAGAGGGGTTGCTATGAACCCTTGTGATCATCCACACGGAGGAGGAGAAGTTGCGCTAGGAAATTTCTGTATTTAAGAGATAGTACATATATTTGCTTATATTAAATATAATTACGAATGTTTCACTTCAAAATAATATTAATAGTAAATAGAATAATATTGGAATAAATTTTCTAATAAAAGTTTTTAGCAATAAAAATCGTAAATTTCATGAAGTTAAAAACACTTTGAAACTTATTTATTAAAATTGAACAATTAATAAATCTTCCTTTCACCAAAAAATTATTAATAATATTACCTACTCTTATTGTTAAAAAGTTATATAAAATTTTTAGAAAAGAAATAAACTACATTAAGTTAGAACTTAAATGAAAATCAAATTTTTAATAATTTTAAATTTAAAAAGTTTATGAAAAATACAGGAAACGATGGAATTAAGGATTAAAAAATTAAAGTGTTTCAATTTTTGAAATAATTTCTTTAAATGAATATTTATAAAAAAATAAAAATAATTAAAATGGAAATTAAACTTTCATAGTATAAAAGAATTATAAAATGGTTATATTTTTATATTATAATGTTAAATACGTTTAATAAAGAGCTGAATGACGAGTGATTGTCTTGTTCAGTTTTGAAGGAGGACAAATATTGATTAAAAAAATTATACCCCTACCTTACTGTAAATCGCCTGTAGGACGTTCAAAACCTGTAACACCTTGGGGTAAAACTGCGTTAGGTAAAAGAACTCGCCGACCTAAACTTTATAGTAATATTTATATTATTCGTTCACGTAATTCAAATTAAGTTTCAATTTTTAATTTTTGTAAAGTTTTTTTATAATTACATCTCTTATAGAATTAAGAATTCTCTAATTACAATTATTAATTATTATGTCACGCTCTTTAAAAAAAGGTCCATACGTTTCTTCTAGTTTATTAAAAAAAATTGATCTGCTTAATAAAAAAAATTCATGTGAAAAATTTATAACAATTCTTTATTGTTTTATAAACTTTTAATATTTATAATCTAAACTTCTAAAAGATTTTATATTAAGGAAAAAGGAAAATTATTTTACGAAAATCAATTATTATGACATGGTCTCGTTCAACCACAATAATTCCGATAATGTTAGGACACACAATAGCAGTTTATAACGGCCGTGAACATATAGCTTTACTTATATCCGATCAAATGATAGGATACTTGAGTTTTTATACTACAATAAATGGAAAGATAATAGTAATGATTTAATTATATATTATTTACTTAAAATAATTTGGTAAGAAAACCGCTAAAATTGGGAGAATTTGTTCAAACACGTAACTATTTTGGACATACTAAGAGTGACAAAAAAGCAAAAAAGTAAAACTCTTAATAGTTTAACTTAAAACCTAAAACATAAAGATGATTGTATCTATCAACACTTTATATTTATTATAAAAATATTATATGGAAATTATACAAGGATGTGAAGCAACTGCTATTTCTAGATATAATAGAATTTCACCTTCCAAGGTTAGAAGAATTGCAGATCAAATAAGATCACGTTCAGTTAAAGAATCAATAATGATTCTTGAATTTATGCCCTATAGATCATGTAAATTTAGCGCCATGAAACTTCTATATTAAGAGATATTTGTCATAAATTTGTTCATAATTTATTCGAATTTATGGAAATTGGTTTACTTAAACGTTATGTCGAATAAGGAAAATAGCATACCAAAAATCTTTTAAAAACACATGTTCAATAAATGAAATTCTTAGAGCTCAGAAGGTTAAATTTAATTAAATATGACATTAATAATAAGTTAAAATTATTCGTATTAATATCTTATATTTTTTTAAATGATCTAAGCATATTCAAAAATTGTAGTTATTAGATCTATTATTTAATTGAAATTGTAAATCTGAACTAACTTTGTAGAGAAATGTTACATAAATTTTACTTAATTATAAAAGAGTTATCTTTAGAAAACCTAAATGAGTGATTATTTGTTAATACGATTATTAATTAAAATTAACAAATATAAAACAATGTAGAAACATGGGATTAAAAATTCATAGTAAAAAATTAATAAACTTGTTTTTAACGGAGTCTTCACAATAATATTAATATCATAAGAATTTATGTTTAAGAATAAAACAAATTAACTTCTGATTAGTTCAAGAATTTAATAAATATAAAAGAAAGACAAAAGCAGCATTGTTGTTTAATTATTGTGTAAATTAGATTTAAATAAAATGAATTAAAACAATAATAAAGATATTTATAAGGACTTCGATGATGAAAAATGAGCTGAATGATAAAAAATTATCACGTTCAGTTCAAAAGGAGGATTTATATTCTATATATTATAAAGAATTACTTAGGAGCCTACCTAGCAATACTTACATTATTAATATCTGCAATTAACAATGGAAAAATGCAATATGGTCCGGGAAAGGAGTGGTTCGTCAAGGAAATATACGTTAATGAAGGACCTTCACTAAAACGTTTTCGCCCACGAGCACAAGGACGTGGTTTCCCTATAAAAAAACGTATGTGTCATATTACTAGTCAGAACTGAAATTGGTTTATAGAGAAAATAAATTTAGCTTAGAGAGAATGGAGTATAATTGTAAGAATAAAGTTTTCAAAAATCTAAATACTTAATAAATAAAATTGCAGTACTCAAAACAGAACTCACGAAGAGAAATAAAAATATAATTATTAACGCTTTTCTCTTAATTGATTTGAAATTGAAAAATAACAAGCGTTATGAGTTATTCCTGTATTGATTTAAGAAGGTTAAAATTCAAATTCTATTCAATTAAAAATATCGTTCGAAAAATAAAAATACTTGCAAATATATTAAATAAGTTATTGTTTGTGATATATATTTTATTAGCATTCATTTTTAAGAAATAATTTTATTATATATGGGACAGAAGGTTAATCCATTAGGTTTTCGTATTGGAATAAGTAATATGACTTAAATTCTAAAAAACGTTTAAAATTATTCAAGAGACAGTATGTTTTTAGCTAAATTTTAACATTGAAAATTTTATGTTGTGGCATGTAAAAGAATTTTTTATGACTTTAAAAAGAATATATGTCTTTCCAAGCATTATTAACTTTATTAATTGAAAATTAAATTTTAAAACGTAGTATTATAATGTAGATTTTGGCGTTCGGTGAACAAATATATTAGTATATTCGTACCCAACCAATGACGACCAGATTCCAAGTGCATAAAAATTAACATGCAATATTTAAAATAACAGTAATAACATTATTTATTTAAATATTAGGAAGAATAGCAATTATTAAATAAATTTAAAAAAGACTATAAAATCTAGTTAGCCATATGCAATAAGAATTGCATGTACATCTATAGAAGCCATACTAACTTAGGAAAGAGTAATCCTATTCGAAAAAAATCATAATGCGTTTTGGTTTTGCAATAACAAAAAATACAATTCTTATCTAGAGGAAGATATTTTCATACGTGAATTTATAAAGAAAATTACGGTAAACGATGATTTATCAAACATAAAAATCGAACGTAAATCAAATTCTATAATAATATCACTATTAATTTCTGGAATAGAATCAAAATTATCTAATGAAAATTACATTAGTGAAATAGAAGTTAAACTAAATAATTTATTAAAAACAAAATTTATTTCCAAAAAAATAATAATTAAAACAATAGAAATAGATAAATCCGAATGTAGGGCTGATATAGTTGCAAACTACATTTCGAAAGCCCTAGAAAAAAGAGTTCCATTTCGTCGTGCTATAAAAAATGCTATATCTAAAGCAAGGACTTCAAATATAAAAGGAATAAAAGTTCAGGTTTCTGGAAGATTAAATGGTGCAGAAATAGCACGCACTGAGTGGATTCGAGAAGGTAGAGTACCTTTACATACTATAAATGCAGTAATAGATTATTCTAGTATTAAAGCTCATGCGTATAAAATTTGAATTTTATAAAAGAATTATGATGATTGAAAACAATTAATAAAGTTGCCATATCCTTTCTTTTTTATAAGATAAATTAACAATTTAACTTATAAAACATTGTATGGCGCTATAGGAATTAAAGTTTGGATATATAATTAAAAAAATACAATACTTTATTTTATTTTTATGCATTTATAAAACAAAAGAATAATCGCTAGTGTTATAATTTACGCTGATAGACTTTATTTTATTTAAACTTTATAGATGTTAAAAAGTAGTTATTTTAAGTTAATAAAAGATTTTAATTGGAAAACAATAAAATGGGAATATGTTTGTGCTTTGAAGTTGAAAATTATTATCAAAAAAATTAGTAAAAGTTCTCAAATAAAATTTATTCAACAATTTTAATTTAATAGATGAAATAAAGTATATAAATTCAAAAAGAAACGAGACAACAATATTTGGAATACAGAGTTTATTTAGCCCTAAAATTAAGGAATTTTCTTTTAATTAAAAAGATACAAAGAATAATGCTTACAAGTCTTGTTGCAAGGTGTAAAGCATTACGAGACACATTACATTTTTATGACCCCTGTTTTTTTATTCCAAATATTAATGAAAAGGAAAAATTTTCAGTTATCTTTAAGCTTGGGAACGTAAGTGATTTTCAAACAATGGAAAATTTTATTGTTTCGAAAAAAAAATCATTATCTTATTTTTTTAGTGATATTGATTTACTTGCGAGATGTACGGAAACATTAATATGCTATTCATTTTTGCCAATTTCCGAAAGTACAAAAGAGAAAATATCAATTGATTTTAAAATATATAGGACATCGCATGAAATTTATCTAAACTTAAAAAGGAAATTCTCAAAAAAATTTAAGAATTTTTGGTTTATCTGCTTTAATTTTTCTCTTGAAAAAAAGACTCAGACTTGGATCAAAAAAAATATACCTGTTCAAAAAAACCTATTACAAATTTTATTAAAATCAAGTTTGTCCAGTAACTCTGAACGTATTAAAAATATTACTTTATATGGCAATAACACTTACTTATATCTTTTAAATTTTTTACTCAATGGCTTGGTTAAGGTCTAATTAAATTAATAATCCTTATAATTGTTATATCTTTATTATTAATTTTTTATAAGAAATAAAACTAGTTTTAGAAATAACATAATATATATAAAAAGAAGATGACTTATAACAAGCTAATTATAAAACTAAATATTTTGAAATTAAAACAATTAAACTAGTATAAAAAGCTTATTAATTATTAGAATAGAGTTTTCATATACTATTAAAATTATGAAAATGTTTACTACTACGTGAAATACCTAAAGCTTTATTTGTTGATAACGTAAAGTTTAATGTCGAATAAAAAACTATTATTTAGATCTTTGAGTTTTATTTAATTCGAAAACATTCAAGGAATTTATTAAAAAAAGATAAAAAAGCGTCGAAAAATAGTCAATTTATCCACTTTCTAAACTCTATCACTATCTTTACAAAAAATATAGAATCATTAAAAGGATTAGAAAGGATATTATTTGAATTTTTCTCAATTCGTAACTTAAAAATATCGGAAAAAAGACTAATTTTCAATTTTAAGGAGTTAAATTCGGGATTTAATCTTTTAGGAATAAACTTTTATTTATCGCAGTCAGGATCTTGTCTTACGAAGTTTTCAATCGATTTGATACGTTTACACAAAGCTAAAATTAAGGGCATAATAAAAAATTCAAATAATATCGACGTTGCTTCACTGATATTAAGTATAAATAAAATAATTATTATCTGGTCTGCCGAATACAATTGCATTAACTCATTTTGGGATGTATGTGGAGAACTAGATGTATATGTTTATAAACTGTTATGGAAATGGGCAAAAAAACGACATCCTAGAAGGAATAATAAGTGGATCTACTCAAAGTATTGGAAAGTTTTTTTGGGAAATTGGAAATTTTTTTCGTATGAAAACAATAAGGGCAATATTGTCTATTTACGCTCTCATTATTTTCCGAATACTTCTTTTCATCACCTACCATTGTATACAAATTTATATGACATATTGGATTCAACAAAGTTGGCCAATAGTTATTTTAATAAATTTAAAAACTTATTTTCGGGCATTTATAGAATTTTGTGGAAAAAACAAAATGGGTGCTGTTTCTTGTGTAAAAAACCCTTTTTCTTTGTTACAATAACGAGCATAAAAATATGGAAAATAAGAGGACGAAATAATTTTCTAGCAAACTTAGTTTTAGTTCATAATCATTGCGTTCATTAAAAGAATGATAAATAATTTTTTATGCGAAGGTTTATTGAAAAATAATATTTTATATGTTAAGCCCTAAAAGAACAAAATTTAGAAAACATCATCGTGGAAGAATTAGAGGGAAAAGTTTATTGTGTATTAATTAACATTATTTGAGTAAATAATTGTGAAACTTCTTAATATATCAATTTAAATTTCTTATGGAAAAATAAGTATTAAAAATTTAACTTTTAAGACCAGATAGTTTGTGCGTAACATTTACTATGTGTTTAGAAATAAAAATTGTACGTTTAAATCATAAAATGTAATTGCAATTGATTTATTGTAAATAAAAATTTTACAATTATTATAGCATATCAATAAAACTTATTATTAATACATATTCTATACTTATAGAGTAAATAATATTGCAAAATTTAATTGGTTAAAACAATTATGTTATTAAATTTCAAACGTGGTTTTATTAATTAAAAATTAAGTTTGAAAAATTTTGATATTTATTAAATAGAATGAAAACTATTCAATATAAGATCAATCGATAATAAAAATAAAAGATAATTAAAATATTAACAAATTATAGGCCTAAATAGATTATTTTTTATTAGTTAAAAAAATAACAAAACTAATAGAAGAAAATATACATAGCGAAAGTTAAAAATGTAAAGAAAGGAAGAAGAATTAATTTTTACTTACTACTTAATAAAGTTCTTTAATAATTGAATTACAATGTTGTTCTGTATGTTTGCATTTGAATATATTTATTATACATTATGACTAGAAATAACGAAAGAATATAAAATAATCAATTCAAGATAAAATTTGAAAAGATATATTAAATTTACTCAAAAGCTAAATGATACGAAAATATCATGTTTAGTTTTACAGGGGAAAATCGAAGGAACGATTTTAAAATTATAATTTTTCTACCTAAAATTGGTGAATATGCATTTGCGACACTTTTATTATTAATAAATTAGAATTATCAATAATATGTACATGAATGTATTTTAAAATACTTATTTTAATAGCAATTTAGTTCATTAACTCATTTCAAATTTATAAATGTATCAAACTATTAAAGAAACAATTCTAAAATCAATTCGGTTACTTGAGATAAACTTATTAAAAATATGTATCATGATTACTAATATAAAAATTAGTTGATTAATAATGAAATTAAAAGTGTAACTTTTATATCTAGATTTTTTTATTTCGAACTAGAAAAGCCTATTGCATTAACGAATGCTTGATATGTTTCTAAAGAAAATTAATTTACTTTTTTACAATCTTTAGAACCCGGATGGATAACATCTCGTCAGATAGAAGCTGCATTGTGCTTATAATTAAAAATAAATTATGAATTCGAACCTAAAAATAAGAATTATTAAAAATTTTGCAAAATATGAAAATGATTAATAATAAAGAAATTTTCCAAACTATTTATACTTAAGCTCGATAAAGTGACAAAAAATTTACGTTATCGATAATAATTTTAATAATTTATTAGTTTCATAATATGCAAATAAATAAATAAATTTGAACCGAAGAGTTATAACTCGTTACTCGAAACGCGATGGAAAATTATGGATTAGAATTTTTCCCGACAAACCTGTTACATTTCGAGCAGCTGAAACAAGAATGGGGTCTGGTAAAGGTAACGTAGAATATTGGGTTGCTGTCGTGAAGCCAGGTAAAATTCTATATGAAATCAAAGGAATTCCAGCATCAATAGCGAAGTCTTCGCTGAAAATCGCTGCATATAAAATGCCTGTTAAAACTAGAGTTATATCTAAGATAAAGTTATAAATTCTAAAATGTTAGAATCTTATTTTATGTTATATATACATTTATGTATTCATTATTAAGTTAAATCAAAAAAATAATTGAATTTTCCAAGATGATATATTTACAAACTTATTTAAATGTTGCAGATAATACAGGAGCACAACGTGTCATGTGTATACAACTCCTTGGTCCAAACCATAATTATGGAAAGATAGGAGATATAATAATAGCGGTTGTAAAAATGTGAATAAAAATTGTATAAAACGAACATATTAATTAATGAATTAGTATACTTTAGCAAACTGTTTAACATCATCTATTATAGAAAATGAACTAATTTCAATTTAAAGAGGCTATTCCAAACATGTCTGTGAAAAAGTCTGAAATAGTAAAAGCTGTGATTGTTCGTAGTAAAAAAGGATTAAGACGTGAAAGCGGAATGTCCATACGCTTTGACGATAATGCTGTCGTATTGATAAATAATGATAACTCTCCAAAAGGTACTTTGTGAATCAGAATACCTTCTAAGCAAAAATAGAATAAAGAAGAAAAAATACGTATATAATAGTTTGTAAGTATTAATTAAAATTAAATATTTAATACGCGTTTTTGGACCGGTATCGCGCGAATTAAGAGATAAAGGATTCTTGAAGATTGTTTCATTAGCTCCTGAAGTACTATAAAATTATAAAACTGCAAGAGATTATGTTTTGAAATTTATTAATAATATATAATGTTTAATATTTCATAAATTGCGAGTTAATTAATTTCAAATATTATATTTTGAAACAATAAATAATTATTAGTAAATATAAAAATTTTCCTTATTTTCACAATAAATTTATTCTTATTATCAAAATTTAAATATGCAAAGATTAAAATCTTTATACTTAAAGTTGATCACGCCAAAATTAATAGAAAAATTCGATTACAAAACTGATAATCAAGTTCCCAAAATGAAAAAAATCATAATAAATCGTGGAATAAACAATTCAATTCAAAATAACAAAATAATAAATTCATTAAGTGAAGAAATAAACCTAATAGCTTGTCAGAAGCCAATACTCACTAAAGCCAAAAAAGCAATTTCAAGTTTTAAAGTTAAAGAAAATATGACAGTAGGAATGTATGTGACGTTACGTGGTAATAAAATGTATAGTTTTTTTGATCGTTTAGTTAATTTAGCCTTCCCACGTATAAGAGATTTCCAAGGATTTAACCGTTCCGGATTTGATGGAAGAGGTAATTATACTTTAGGTTTGAATGAACAACTTATTTTTCCCGAAATTGATTTTGATAAAATTAGTAAAGTCGAAGGTATGACAATATCAATAATAACAACTGCTAATAATGATGATGAAGCATTTTTTCTTTTGAAAGAAATGGGAATACCATTTAACGAGTAAACGTGAAATTTTAAAATTTATGTGTTTTTAGTTTTAATAAGATTCTTTAATACTTAAGTTTTTTCGATTATATGACAAATCACGATTTGGTAGCTAGTGTAAAAGATTCAATACAATGAAAAATTTAAAAGAATAAAAATTGAAAATTAAATAATATTATCATTTTACTACTCACTTAAGTTTTACAATAAATTCTGATACATTAACTAGAATAAGAAATGCTAACCGTGCTCGAATTAGCGAAGTCAAAATTATTAAGTCCAATCTTACATACAACATAGTAAAAATATTGAAGCAAGAAGGATTTATAGAAGGATACGATAGTAATGATAGTTCGGAAAATATAACACTTAAATTAAAATATAAAGGAATAAAACAAATACCATATATTTCGAATTTGTCACGTATTAGCCGATCTGGATCGCGTGTTTATGTAAATAAAAAAAGAATTCCTCGAGTATTTGGAGGTATAGGGATAGCTATTTATACGGCATGATATTGAGTTTTAGAGAGTTTTCAAAAACAAAATCCTAAAATTTTGTAGACCGTAAACACGGCAACCGAAAGGTAGTTAGATGTATATCTGTAGAAGAATTGCAAAGTAATTAATTAGCTTATAAGTTAATGTATAATAAAAAATAGGCTTATTTAGAAGATAACAAAAATTCATTTGGTGTCTTGTTTTTTAATTTAAGAAACATTAAATTTTAACAAACTAAAAAACGTGCTAAATAATATGTATTCAATAATGTTTGAATATATATTAATTGATTTTTATCCTTTTATAAAGAATTAAACATTCAGAAATTAATTTTTACAACTCTTCTAAGACGTAATGCATTGAGAAATGCGCATACTTTTTAAATAGAAATTAGGTAATTTACTTTTTTATCAACTTCAAAAGGACTACTAACTGATTATCAGGCTAGGACATATGGAGTAGGAGGAGAAATATTATTTTATATATGGTAAATGTTGAATATAAATTTTTATTTAGTGAAGAAAATAATCGCCTGTGTTAGAAATTTAAATGGTTGAAAATTTGTATAAAACAAACTATATTATATGAAAGTACGTTCATCTGTAAAAAAAATCTGTGAAAAATGTTGTATTCTTCGAAGAAAAAGAATATTAATCGTAATTTGTTCAAATAGTAAACATAAACAACGTCAATCATAATTTAAGAAAAACTTAGCATTTATGGCTGAGTGGACGATGGCACGGGACTCATAATCTCGCTCTGAAAAGACATCGCTGGTTCGAATCCAGCTGAATGCAAATAAAGAGATAATAATTTTATTATTAAGGTGTAAGAAAAGTATGGCAAAAAAAAGTGTTATTGAAAGGCAAAAAAAACGTCTCCCTATTTACAAAAAATACTTTCTACTAAAGAAATTTGTAAAAGGAAAAATATTAAATTCCTCAACGTTAGACGAAAAATTATTTTACCAATCTATTTTGGAAAAATTACCAAAAAATAGTTCCATATCAAGGCTATTGTGATAAGTAAATTAAAGAAAATCTAAGTTAATTCAATATTGAAATAATTTAAATAATTTTTTTTAATAATTTTATGCAGAATTAATGTGTGTTTTAAAGGGTAAAGAATAAATAAATAAGCATTATCGTTTTTCGTTACAAATAATAATAATTTTACCTGATCTTATAGATTATCACTATTAAATTAAAAATTACTTTTGACATAATCGATGTCTTATAACAGGAAGAGGGCGTGGTTACTTTAGATTCTTTGGCTTATCAAGACATGTTATTCGTAATTTATCGAACTATGGAATACTACCAGGACTTACAAAAGCAAGTTGGTAAATACTAATTAATGAAACCTATTAGATTTTAATGAAAATATACTTACTATTCTGATGATATAAAAAAGTTAAAAAATAACTTAAAATAACTTATAAATATATAAAAATTGCTGGGATAGCTCAGTCGGTAGAGCGGAGGACTGAAAATCCTTGTGTCACCAGTTCAAATCTGGTTCCTAGCAAAACTATTTATTTCAGGCGACATTGCCAAGTGGTAAGGCAGTAGATTGCAAATCTTTTATTCCCCAGTTCGAATCTGGGTGTCGTCTTTTAGAGAATTGAAGTTATTTATTATTAAATTAATCCCTAAATAATAGGCTGTATTTAAATTTAAGCAATAATATATTAATTAAATAAATTTATCAAAAATTAAAAAATGGTTACACTAGAAGAAATGTTAAGCTGTGGTGTTCATTTAGGACACAATGTCAAAGTATGGAATCCAAAAATGAATTCTTATATATTTGGACAAAGAAATAATATACATATTATAGACCTTGTCCAAACTTTCATTTGTTTAAAAAAAGCTTGTAAATTCTTATCGATTTTATATAAAAACAATAACAAAAAGAAATGTGATCTTAAAACTTATAATTGTAATTCTTATTTAAATAATTGTTCTAATAAATTTATAAGATAAATGTTTAATCAGAGTTGGAAACTTCTATCTAAAAAGCTTTGTTTGTTTGTACCAAATCGCGCTTTAAGAGTTTAATTGAAGAATATGCCGTAAAATCTGAATCTAATTATATAACTCAACGTTGGTTTGGCGGAATGTTAACAAACTGGATAACTGTTAAAAAATGTATTAGTAATTTACAGGATTTATGTGTTATAAATTAATGCAATATAGATTTTATAAGAATAAATAACAATTTTGAACTAAAAATCATTATCCTAAAAAAAAAGAATGGTGCGAGTTTAATTGGAATTAAAATTTATAATATTCTATAAAATTTAGAAATTATTAAGATATATTCATTACTCATAATAATAAGAAATGCCTATAATTTACTAAGTAAAATATCTAAGAAATTAAACAACAATCAAATTATAATGATTCAAATTTGAAAAAAAAAGATTTTCTAAAACTATCTAAAAGAATAAAGAATTTGGGTATTTTTCCATTATAAAACAGAAAACAAAAACTATTACTAATTACGAGAAAATAAATTATTATAACTCACAATATCGAATATAGTATGATTCTGAAAACTAGAGAAATATTTAGGAGGAATAAAAACTATGACAGACCTTCCGAGTGTAGTAATTCTAATAGGACAAACACATGAGTTAGTTGCTGTTAGAGAATGTTTAAAATTAAAAATACCGCTAATTACAATCGTGGACACAAATTGTAATCCAACTTTAACAGATTTAGCGATTCCTGCAAATGACGACTCTATTTCTTCGGTGTCTTTGATGTTAAATGAATTAGTTAGTTCTATGAAAAATTAATTATATCCGGTCTAATACTTTTAATAAATCTTTATAAGAATTAAATATTATTATTTAAAATTCGTATTTGTGAATAAGAGTACAAATGGATAAAATATAAATATAAATAATGCATGAAATATTTACTAGAAATTTATTTTATTTTGAAAATCAATAAATTCATCATTCATATTTATGTTAAATATAATTACACATGTGTATTATAATAAAAAAATTAAGTTAATAAAACAATAATCAATGATTATTAGAAACTTCTATATTTATATTTGAAAGTTTAAAAAATATTCAATTAAATATCTAATGTTTTGTGATGAAAAGTAATATAAATCATGAATAAAATTAAAGAATTAACATGCTTTTAACTTCATATATTTAATTTTGTTTTAAATTAAAAAGTTTATATAATAACTTTAAAGAAGTTGGACAACACTTTTATTGGAATCTTTTCGGATTTCAAGTTCACGGACAAGTATTAATAAATAGTTGGATCGTTATTTTAATAATTTTCTTATTGGGAATATCAACTACTAAAAAGCTAGAACTTGTGCCTGAAGGAGGACAGAGCTTTATAGAAGTGCTAACAGAATTTGTAAGAGATATTGCAAAAACTCAAATAGGAGAAAAAGAATATTTAAATTGGGTACCTTATATAGGAACTTTATTTCTATTTATTTTTGTATCAAATTGGTCTGGCGCACTTGTCCCGTGGAAAATAATAGAGTTGCCAAATGGTGAATTAGGTGCTCCAACAAATGATATGTTAAAAGTGTGAAATTGGTTCTATCAAAGCTTATTTAATAACTAAATTGTTTATAACTAATCAATAAATTATTTAACAATGTCCATCTAATAAATAACAATTGTAAATTTTCTTATAAATTTCTAAATCATGAATACGTGAACTTAAACAAATTAAGAATTTAATTATATATATATATTTAAATCTTATAGAAAGAGATAAATGATAGGTTATTGTTCAAAAACATAAATTCTCTTCACTGAAATTTTTATTAAAGCATAATATATTTTGAATATCAGTTATGATTATAAGAGGATCTTAATAAATTCTATCTAATTAATACTACAGCAGGTCTAGCAATCTTAACATCTATTTCCTACTTTTATGCTGGAATTAGTAAAAAAGGCTTTGTGACATAAATTACTAATTGAAGATAAATATTGAAAAAAATTTATTATGTTCTTAAGTGACGTGATCTTTATTATAAACTTGTCAAAAACCTCATAAGTTAATGACTGTTAAGCTATTTTACTAAATATGTTCAACCAACTCCTATATTATTTACGATCTGAAATTGTCATTAGCTAAATTACTTTATATTAAATAAATCTTTAAAGATTTCAGTAATTTTAAAAATAAACTATATGCTCGTCTCAAATTGATGTATTTTAATTAAAGAATTTCATTCAATAATGATTATGTTTGATTGTAGAAAAAATTTTATTTCATCTAATTGAAAAAGTTTTCTAATAGAATATTTCTAAATATAAATATTAAAAATATAAAAATACGGGCTTATGTAAATTTTGTTTTACCAGATTGCAATATACAACACAATATGTATACTATGAAAAAAGAAAATCTACGCCCCCTTTTTAAAATATAAATAATAAGCATAAGCAGTATGTGTTCACTTCTCACCAATACTGATTTTTGAAGGAAAATAATAAACTTTCTATTCTTTTGCCCATTAATATTCTAGAAGATTTTACTAAACCTTTATCTTTGAGTTTTAGACTTTTTGGTAACATATTAGCTGATGAGTTGGTAGTTGCCGTTTTGTGATTCATTAAAACATTTGTATAAAGAAAGATAATCACTCAATATTTATAATTACTTTGTATATATTGGTAGGATATTAATTAAATAAACCTAATTTAGTATCACTAGTACCCCTAATCATACCTATCCCACTAATATTTTTAGGACTATTTACAAGTGGTATACAAGCATTAATTTTTGCAACACTCTCAGGTTCTTTGTGAATAATTAAGGAATTATAAATCATTCTTATTTAATAAAGATATAATTATAAGTAACACGAAAAACATATTTTACTAGATTCTATGATGTAAAAACAACAATCTTATTTACATAGGTGAAGCCATGGAAGGACACCATTAATAAAAAATATTTTTTATTATCAGTTAATTGTGTAAATTATAAAAGCTAATTTTATTAGTATTATTATTCTTATTGCGTTTTTTGATTTTATTGAATTTTTAACTACTAGTATTAATTATTATTTTAAAATGTTAATTTTTTGTATTTTATACTTATGAACCCTATTATATGTGCTGCTTCTGTTATTGGGGCAGGTTTAGCTATCGGATTAGGCGCTATTGGTCCTGGAATAGGACAAGGTACTGCATCAGGTAAAGCAATCGAAGGATTAGCGCGTCAACCAGAAGCTGAAGGAAAAATTCGTGGTACTCTTCTATTATCTCTAGCTTTCATGGAAGCTTTAACTATATATGGCTTAGTTGTGGCACGTTCGATACTTTAATTAATATACGTTTATCTATATGTCAGAATTTCTATAGCTTCTTTACAAAATCAATTTATAAAAATGATAAAATAATAAAAAGAACTGGTTAAAAACTGAATTTACTTAAACTAGTTAATATTTTAGCAAAATCTTGGTGTCAAAAATTTTCAAAATAATTAATTAACTATAACTAAAAGTAAAAACCTAAATTATTATTAAGAAAATGTATTAATAAATGTAAAAGTGAAATGTAATATTAAAAACATAAACTTAAGAATAAAATGATAGGCATATATAAACATAATCGTTTACATTATACAAATAAATTTAATTTTGCTAGTCAATTTGATGCATTATATAATTATAGAGCAAACACTCCAAATAAAATTATATAGTACTTGAGCCGTATACAATAGAAATTAGTACTTACGGTTCTAAGGGAGGGGGTTTCCACTTCCTACTCCTAATTAGCAATAATCTTTGCTAACCCATTTGTATAAGTCTTTTTATATATCAATTAAGAATTGGTATATAATAAAAATTGTATTTTGCTAAAATGTAAATTCTTAAATTTCATAACTTTGTCAAATTATACTATTAATTATTTTTCATTATTATCCTCTTCAGAAGGTTTTGGATTTAATACAGACATTTTCGAAACTAATGTATTAAATTTAGCTGTTGTAGTAGGGGTATTAATTTATTATGGTCGAATTGTTTTTATTTAGTAAACTTTTGTTAGTGTTAATTTGCATCAAGTAAAAGAGTATTGAAAAAATTAATAACATAAATATAAATTTGGAAAATTCAATAATTATACTAGTAAAAAATAAAAAATTAATAAACCAAATATTATTTTAATTAAATAACAAAATCTTAAACGAGCTTTTGATACTCTAAATAAAAAATATAAACTTATAATAAAACTGTATAATTAAAAATACTAACCAAAATATTATATTATCAATTCTTTTACAAGGAGAATTGAAACCGATTTGTAGCTTAGTTTAACTGAAGCACTATTTTAATTTAATGTTAGAATTCTACAATTTTTAAAGCCGTATGTGTAGAATAGCACTCTTACCATTTTTAAAAGGAAAAATATTATTTCTATTTAACTAAATGACCTAATAGTTGGCCGTAAAACAACAATACTAAAAAATTTAAAAGAGGCAGAAATTAAATTTAATGAAGCCGAAAAAAATCTTTTATTAGCAAAAAATAATTTAATTGCTAGTGAATCAAAAGTAAATGATATTCGTAATCAAACACAAATACTATCTAAAAACGCTGTCAAAAATTTAATGGATTTGTTAGAAGAAGATATTAAACGTTTACAATCCGTTAATTTATCTTATATTCGCTTTGAAGAAGAAAAGTCAATTGGAGAAGTATGCGAAAATTTAAGCCAATCGGCGTTTAAAATTGCTTTAGAAAAGTTAAATAAACGTTTGAATGCAAATTTACAGAAGAAATTAATTTCACAGAATTTATACAAGCTAAATCTAAAATTTTATGGAAAGAAATAGAAATTCTTTAAAAAATTTCAAATATTTACCATGTAAATATTTCTTCTAATAACCTATTATACGACAATTTATTAAGTTTATATTTTTGCCTGATTAATCGTATACTATTTTATTTTTTATATTATTATGATAAAAGTTCGTCCAAATGAAGTAAGTAAAATAATTCGTCAACAAATCGAAAAATACAACCAAGAACTTAAAGTTGTTAATGTAGGAACGGTCTTACAAGTTGGTGATGGAATTGCAAGAATATATGGTTTAGAAAAAATTATGGCTGGTGAACTAGTTGAATTTGATGAAGGCACTGTTGGAATAGCGCTTAATCTTGAATCTGACAACGTCGGAGCCGTTTTGATGGGAGATGGAATAAATCTGCAAGAAGGTGCTTCCGTTAAAGCTACAGGTAAAATAGCACAAATTCCAGTAGGAGAAAAATTTTTAGGAAGAGTTGTAGATGCTTTAGCTCGCCCTATTGATGGAAAAGGAGAGATAGTAGCAGACTCAACTCGACTTATTGAGTCACCGGCTCCTGGAATCATTTCGAGAAGATCTGTATATGAACCACTACAAACAGGGCTAGTTGCAATAGATGCAATGATACCAATAGGACGTGGACAACGCGAGTTGATAATTGGTGACCGTCAAACAGGAAAAACAGCTGTTGCAACAGACACAATATTGAACCAGAAAGGTCAAGATGTTATTTGCGTATACGTTGCAATAGGACAAAAAGCTTCATCGGTAGCTCAAATAGTAAATACTCTAGAACAACGAGGTGCTATGCAATACACAATTATAGTTGCTGAAAATGCTGATTCACCAGCAACTTTACAATATTTAGCACCTTATACTGGGGCAGCTTTGGCTGAATATTTTATGTATTCAGGACGCCATACATTAGTAATTTATGATGATTTATCAAAACAAGCTCAAGCTTATCGCCAAATGTCTTTACTATTACGTCGTCCTCCAGGAAGAGAAGCTTATCCGGGTGATGTTTTTTATCTACATTCAAGACTACTTGAAAGAGCAGCGAAGTTAAGTAATGAACTAGGTGAAGGGAGTATGACTGCTCTACCAATCGTTGAAACACAAGCAGGTGACGTTTCTGCCTACATACCTACTAATGTAATTTCTATTACAGACGGACAAGTTTTCCTATCTGCTGATATCTTTAATTCCGGAATACGACCAGCAATCAACGTAGGTATCTCTGTATCACGTGTAGGTTCGGCGGCACAAATAAAGGCTATGAAACAAGTTGCAGGTAAGCTTAAACTAGAATTAGCACAATTTGCTGAACTAGAAGCATTTTCACAATTTGCTTCTGATTTAGATCAAGCAACTCAAAACCAGCTTGCTCGTGGAACACGTTTACGTGAATTATTAAAACAATCTCAATCCTCTCCATTAGTAGTTGCAGATCAAGTAGCGACAATCTATACAGGCATAAACGGATTTATAGATGATATTGAAGTTGATAATGTTAAGTCTTTCTTAATAGGATTAAGAGAATATATAAATACTAGCAAACCTAATTTTCGCCAAATAATCGATACTACAAAAACTTTTACTAGTGAAGCTGAATCAATATTAAAAACAGCAATCCTTGAATACAAAAAAAATTTTTCTAAATAACTACATTAAAATTTCTTAATATTCCTTTGTATATGTTTTTTAGCCAAATAAAATAAATTTAAAAAATTCAAATTTTAATATGGTCGTTCCATATACTTATATATAAATTTTTCATTTTAATTATGTCTATTATTTTACTATCATATTATAATTCAATGTTAAACTCTAGTTTTACAGATTACAAGAACATTTATTTATTAAGGAAATTTATTGTAATTCAAGGGAAAATTCTCCCTAGACGTTTGAATAAAATTACAGCAAAACAACAAAGATTAATTTCAAAATCAATTTGATTTATTTTCCACATCCAATTTACCAAATTTAATTATTTAGATAAAATTATAAAGTTTTTTTGTAACTGTAAAAAATGTATTAAATGTGCATTAATAACTTACAACTAATAAATTTATAAAATATTCATATAATAAGAAAAAAATCATTCGTTTTACTTTTTTATAATACTGGAAAATGAGATTTAAACAATAATTTTATATGCTTTAAATAAAAATTAATAAATAATTAATTAATTAAAATTAAGTTTTAAACTTTAATAGAGATCAAAAATACTTTATAAATATCCAAAGAAAAGTTTAACCTAACTGTCAAGCGAGCAAGAATTATAGGATTACTACCTTTTGTAAATAAAGATAACTAAAGTTTCTTTATTTAATTACTTTATGACCAATACAAATAAGATAGTTAAAATGTCAGTGCATCAGGAAAGAATCTATTGATTTCTATCATTAAACTCGCACTTAAAGTTAACCAAATAATACTAATAACAGGTGCTGTTGATAAATAAGTTGTAAAATTTTTCATTTTAATATAAATACTTTTAATAAAAACCATGTGTAACTTTTCATTCTATATAAAAATAATTTGCTAGCAATTATAAGATTAGAAGAAATTTAAATTTGCAAAACGGGATGTAGCGCAGTTTGGTAGCGCATTGCATTTGGGATGCAAGGGTCGCAGGTTCGAATCCTGTCATCCCGAAATTAGGAGAAATGTCTGAGTGGTTTAAGGTACTGGTCTTGAAAACCAGCGTAACGATAGTTACCGAGGGTTCAAATCCCTCTTTCTCCTAACTTCTTAAAACTAACAAATAAATACTATTAATCTTTTATTGATCTAAAAACTCCCTAACCTTTCCATTTCATTATTTAACTGTCTTTAAATAATTTTAGATTTAAAGAAAATATTCGTTGTAAGGCTTCAAAGGGCGTAAGAAATTTATAGGTTTGAATCTCAAAATAAACAAAACTATTTGTTCCAACAATATAACAACTCAATTAAGGTCCGTAATACGCTGCAAAAAGATTTATAAAATTCTAGAATTAAATTAAAACTTAAAAAACTATCCAAATTCTAATCACAAGAATAATTTACATTTACAATAGAATTTTTATAATTAGCCTTTAAAAATTCAACAAAACCAATAATCTTAACTTTAATTTGATTAGAAACTATATTAAGAATCAATTTGCTTTTATTGACTGCTTCAATTTCATTAGGGATAGTTGTTTTAAGACCTGAAGCACGTAGTTTACCTGTTCCTATTTTTCCAAAATTAATAAAAAAACTTCCATTTTCTATACCGTTATACCTTTTATTTTTCACTCGAAAAGCAAGAGATAATAAATTAGTCTCAACCTCTTTAATAGATTGTCGAATACCTTCAAGGTTAGCAGAGTTACTAAAACTTTCATATGGGGAAAAGATATTTCTTCTTGATACCAAGATAAGTTTCTCAGTGATTTTAAATGTGCCTATAAAGTTAATTAAACTCGTTCAGAAAAATAAAAAAAATTTATTCTTTATGCTCAATTCGAAAATACACTTTTCATAGATGATTTAGAATTGTATAACATGATATCTCGAAGTAAACTACGTCTTATACTATTTGAAAAATAATTCAATTCCAACGACGCTGGAAAACCAATTCTTAAAACACTATAATTCGTTGAAATTATACTTTGATTTCTTAAAACAGATAATTTTATAAGTTTCATAATATTTGAAGAAATATCTTTTTAATTTTAATTCAAGAATTATAACAATAACAAAATAATAACAAAATAATTAGACTTATAAAAAATTAAACAAAAATTAAGGTAAGGTTAAAATTTATATCCTTGGAAATATATCCTCTTAGAATTAAAATAAAATTATATAACAAAATAGTTTAAACCACCAATTACTAAGACTAATAATGTCCAAACAGTAGTGCCTAAAAAAATAAAAGACTTATTCTCATTCCATCCATTTGGTGACGCAAACGTAACAGGAACACCTATAACTAATAAAAATGATAAAACAATCAAAGCTAACACAGAAGCTTGTAGAGTAAAAAGAAGCATAGTTTTAATAAAATATAAATTAACAATATAAAAAACTTTCAATTAAATTCAATCTTGCGTAAATAAATTCCTAAGTTTAATTTTTCATAAATAAAAATTAGATTACACTCCTTACTTAATGCTAACAATAGCTCCGGCTTCCTCCAAAAGTTTTTTAGTTTCTTCCGCTTTTTCCTTTGAAACTGCCTCGACAACCGCTTTAGGAACTGATTCAATAAGATCTTTAGCTTCTTTTAATCCCAAAGACGTTAAACTTCTTACAACCTTAATAACAGTGATCCTTTTTGCAGCAGGAACCTCTTGAATTAAAACGTCAAATTCAGTCTTCTCTTCAACTACTTCGGAAACTACCTTAGAACTTGGATTAGTACTTAAAACTTGTGCGCTTGCTATATTAGTATCAACTCCGAAAGTTGATTCTTTAAAATATATTTATATTTTTTCCATTATGAAAAAAATATAAATAATCAATATGTTTTTAAAAAATTAGATTTACAATTTTAAATAATAAAATGACTATATCACAAAATCTTCTTAACTAATTCAGCGGCTTCTAATAAACTAATATTCTTTAATTTTTCTATTATATCATCAATATTATTTGACATTTGTTTCTAATTTCTATATATATATATATTATGTTAGGTCGAATATACTCCCGTTCTTAATTGAAAATAATAATACCAACAATTAACGTAAATTATTACTTGCTAATTAAAGAATAAAAAGAATTCCTTAAACTTTTTTAGTTTGAAAAACAAATTATCTTTTTGAAAATTGCGAAGCCTTTCTTGCTTTCTTCAAACCATATTACTAAACTGGAATCCTATTGAATTCCGTCAACAAACTCTAGATTATCAATCAAATAGAAGCTTTATTTAATTATTTCCAATAGAATTAAATAAATCATTATACTTCTTTTAGAATCTTTCTTTCAAATTAAATCATGCATCTCATTTATAAAACGACAGTAATTTCGAAAAGACCATCAAATAGTATATTAAATACCATAAAACCCTACCCCTAAAGATAAATTAAAGTCTATATTTAAATTATACTATAAAATTGCTCTTATAATAGATATTAATAATGGAAAAACAAAAGAGATGATAGATTTCTTACTTCTTCTTTCTTTGCATAACGAATTGCAAGTTAAAAAGCCATTTTTTCGTAACAATATCTTGCTTTCTAAATCCATTACTTTTGATAAATGACGTGATATTGCAAGTCGAAAAACTTCAACTTTTAATTGAATTAAAGAAATTCTAAAAGAAATTTTTATTAGATTTTGACCTAAAATAAAAACATAAATAAAATTTAAAAATAATACACAAAATAGCCTCTGATTGACCCTTTATACCACCTCCTTCACAGTTCACAATTATGTCATAATGCCCCTCCAATTCTAAAAGACTTAAAGGTGATTTTTTAACTCAATAATTAGATATATAAAGTAGAACATTTCTTTAAACCTAGGCTTACATTTTATTGAATAAAAATAATCCTCTTGATTAAAAAAGTTTTAATACCACACGAATAATTTTTATTAACAATTAATTCTATATAATTAAATTAAATTTTATAGTTATAATAAAATTAACAAAATAAATTTAATTAAAAAATCCAAAAAATAAATTCTGAGCCACAACTTGGATTATATTGAAAATAATCTTCCAAAAAACGGTTATTAACTATAATATTTCCGTTTCCAGGTAATAAAAAACGTACGTTTGCAACTGCTGATTTTCTCTTTAACTTAATTGTAAAACTTGTAAAATTACAAATAAAATAAAAATAATATTGGTATCATATAACATAAAAGAAAATTTACAATCATAAAATGAATTAAAAATCAAACCTTACCAGATATAACTCCTTCTTTATTAAATGTCATTATAATACATAATTTAAAACAATCCTAACACTAATCTTTCCTCATTTTTTAACAAAAACTTAAACTCTTACAATAACTAAAAAAGAGATTATAATTTAAATTCTAAGAAACAATTTAATATGATAATCCCATGCTGCGACTAGTTTCCGATCCCAAATAAACACGAACACTCAAAAAATCAGTAGGACAAGCTGATTCACAACGCTTACAACCCACACAATCTTCTGTTCTAGGCGATGAGGCTATCTGACCAGCTTTGCATTCATTCCAAGGAACCATTTCTAAAAAATCAGTAAATTTGAAAATTCCTGTCAAGATCCGTATAAGCTTCAAAAAACATACAGCTCAAAAATTACTTAAAAACGATTTCAATACTTGATAAAACTCTTTTGAAAAACTACTATCAACTAACATTCCAAGATTTATATTATATCAAATATTAAATATTACATTAATATTTTAAGAAAACTGTACAATATTTCAAGTATGAAAAAAAAATATTGCATAATAGATTTTTCTTCCCATCTATAAAACAGCCAAGCAAAATGTTTTTACCAAATAATAAACTATGTATAACACAAATATAATAAGAAATTTATCCAAAATAAAAAATTTAAGAAAGATGTGTAATTAAAAAATTGATAAAAATGAATAATATAATTCTTAAAAATTAATAAGATTAAAAAACTAAATTTCAGTTATAAAATAAAAGAAATGTTAAAAAAACCTGTATTAGACAATTTTTTAATTATAAGACCATCTGTAGGACACGCACGAACGCATTGAGTTTAAAAATAGAAAATAACTCTTCCTTTTATAAAACTGTAAATGTTTTTTATAAATTAAAGCATACAGCTTGAATAATTTATAAAAACATCTAAAAATATTATTATCAATTGAATGAAACTTAAAAATATTCAACCTAAATCTAATTATTGTCAAAGTATAAAAAATAAAGTAATAAGAAAATAATTATAATCAAAAATAACTTAAGTCGAAATTCAAGGATGATCACTAAAATTATTAAGTAAATAAAGATTTTATCATTGCATAAACGTACAAACATACCTTATAATCGAGTTCCACAGTTAACAATAAAACGAAATTTCGCACACAACCAATACATGTATTATAAATTTTTACAGAATGTGACATAAAATTAAATTAAACTAAATGTTATTATGTAGGCTAACAGATCTATATTGTTTAATTAATACAAAACTTGTATTATTATTTGTACTAAGCGATTTAGCTAAAGAAATTGCCAATAACGCTTTGCCATTAACCTTTTTTTTCCAATAACATTTTCTAGAATCCCTCTTACTTTTTGACATTTTTTTCTTAGGTACTGCCATAATTAATAATTAATTCTAAACTATAAAAGTAATTTAATCTTAATCTTTCCTAAGAACATTCTTTCCATAAAAATCTTTTAATTAATAGAATCACATAAAATTAAAACAATTAAAGCTTATCAATTGTTTCAAATTCAAATTTAATTTCTTTCCAAACTTCACAAGCAGCAGCTAATTCTGGACTCCACTTACAAGCTTCACGAATAACATCACCACCTTCACGAGAAAGATCACGACCTTCATTTCTTGCTTGAACACAAGCTTCTGACGCTACACGGTTTGCCGCAGCTCCTGGAGCATTACCCCAAGGATGGCCTAAAGTACCACCACCAAATTGTAAACAAGCATCATCACCGAAGATTTCAGTCAATGCAGGCATATGCCAAACATGAATACCACCTGACGCTACAGGCATTGTACCACCCATACCACACCAGTCCTGTGTGAAATAAATACCTCTTGAACGGTCTTTCTCAACAAAAGCATCACGCATTAAGTCTACGAAACCTAATGTTACTTCACGTTCACCTTCTAACTTACCTACAACTGTACCTGAATGTAAATGATCACCACCAGACATACGAAGAGTTTTAGCTAAAACACGGAAGTGAATACCGTGATTTCTTTGACGGTCAATAACAGCGTGCATAGCACGGTGAATATGAAGTAATAGACCATTATCACGACAGAAAATAGATAATGAAGTATTAGCAGTAAAACCACCTGTCAAATAATCGTGCATAATAATAGGAACACCTATTTGTGCAGCATAAGCAGCACGCTTATACATTTCTTCACATGTACCACCTGTAGCATTTAGATAATGACCTTTAATTTCTCCAGTTTCAGATTGTGCTTTATAAATAGCTTCTGCACAGAATAAGAATCTGTCTCTCCAACGCATAAAAGATTGTGAATTAACGTTTTCGTCATCTTTTGTAAAATCTAACCCACCACGTAAACACTCATAAACAGCACGACCATAGTTCTTAGCTGATAAACCTAATTTAGGTTTAATAGTACAACCAAGTAATGGACGACCATATTTATTTAGTTTATCTCTTTCAACTTGGATTCCATGAGGAGGACCTGTAAATGTTTTAACATATGCAGGTGGAATTCTTAAATCTTCCAATCTTAGAGAACGAAGCGCTTTAAAACCAAAAACGTTACCAACAATACTTGTTAATAAATTTGTAACAGAACCTTCTTCAAAAAGATCAATTGGATAAGCAACATAAGCAATAAATTGATTACTTTCACCTGGAACAGGCTCTAAATCATAACATCTTCCTTTATATTTATCTAATTGCGTTAAACCATCTGTCCAAACAGTTGTCCAAGTACCTGTAGATGATTCAGCCGCAACAGCAGCTCCACATTCTTCTGCAGGAACACCTGGTTGAGGTGTCATACGGAAAGCAGCTAAAATATCAGTTTCAGCTACTTGATAATCTGGAGTATAATAAGTAAGACGATAATCCTTAACACCAGCTTTAAAACCAGCACCTGTCTTTGTTTCAGTTTGAGGTGACATTATTTTCTATAATAACAATTATACACTAAAATTTCTTAACAACAATTTCTGAATATATTGTAACATTAAAAAGCAAAATAAAACAAAAAATGCCAAAATTATAATAATTAAAATATTTAAATTTGAATTAAGCTGAAAGATTTGAGCATGCTTGAAAAAGGTAAAATCAAAATAAAAACCTCAAAAATACTAAACTAAAAAATTTTATTTTGGATAAAACAATAAAAAAATTTAATCTTAACAATACGAATACGTTAAATTATTAAATCACAAAACTCTAGCACGTGCTTTCTTATATTGTGAAGACAACTCAAGACTTTTCTTTTCATTTGAAGTCGTCTCAAACGCTAACTTACTTGAAAGGAACTCCTGATTAGCTTCTTCAACATTAATATTACATAAACTAAATAAATTAAATTTATTCGTAATAAAACTTGATAAGAATACCTTCATCGATAGCTTGGTAATTAATTTTAAAAATACAAACATGCTCTAAATGCATTTTTTATCCTAAATGCAAAAATTCTATTAATTCAAATTATTTTTAAGACTAAAAAGAGAATAAAGTAAATTAAATAATATTAATGGTAACAAAAATCTATTTTATTTACTTAAAATCAAACTAAAAGTCTCTTTTTACATTAACACTATAATAAAACCAATGATTGAACTCAATTAAAAACTACACTACCTAATTCTGCTTCATTAACCAATACCGTAAGCTTATTATTGTTTACTAAAGCGAAACCACCACTTACAACTAACTTAACCCAATCCTCTGAATCAGCTTTACGAATTAATAATAATTTGAACTAAATTAACAAAAAATGATTAAACTAAAGAAAATTCTTCGTTCTAAAACTATTGATACCTATAAAGTTTATAGCTTGATTGTATTGCAAACTAATAACCAATCTATAAAAAATCTTCTTCTTAACAAAAAACGCCTAAGTTTTAATTATTATTTAAAATATTATAAATAAAATAAGAAAAAGAAATTATAAAAGATATATGTTGAAATTTAGAAATTAAAAAATCAATTTAATCTTCTCTAAACACAAACACATTTAATCAGCAAAAAAATATTTAGAAGTAATTCTTTTTGAACAATAATATAATAAACATTTAAATTACACACTTATTCATTCAAAGAACCGTGTTTACTCGTTTCCAAATGCACGGCTCGAAAACCTTACCAAATTTTAATTAATAAAAAGGATATTTATTAATCAATAAGATTTAATAATAATAGTCTATAAAACCTATTAAAAATCAGGAATATTAAACTTTAACTATAAAATAATACGAAAATAGACTAAAAAATATCTAATAATAAACAACATTTCTTATATTGTATACAAAATAAAATGAAAAAGGATGCCATTTTCAAAATTAAAATTACTAGATCCGAAATTCAGAAATTAAAACTAGAAAACTAAGCATTAAATTTGGTTAAAATGACTTCAAAAATTATCCTAAATATTTTCATTATAAAATCGACAATAAAAAAATACAAAAATAAAATTAAAAATAAAGAACTAAATTTAACGACCTATATCTAAACCTGTTAAAAGGGGGATATGATCTTTTAAAACACCCATTTGTCCTGTAAGAGTTGGCAAAATAACATCTTTAACACTACCTTTCCAAAAAATTTTATCTGGTACAAATTAAGTAGAATATATCTCTAAATAAACTAAACAAGCGAATTTAGTCGCACATAGCTTAAGAATTCCTTTAAAAACTTTTCTTATTCTAATAATTATAATATAACAAATCCATGACAAAAATGAAAGTTCACACAAGCCTAATATCTTAATCACCACAACTATAGTAAGTTTTACGTTATTTAAGATAATTATGATTTCCACACATGTAAAAAAATATTATATAAAAATGAAACAATTAAACTCATTAAATAATATTCAAGACGGAAGAATTTTATTAATATAGAAAGCTCATTTAAAAGTGATAAACTTTAAAATTCCATAAAATAATTGCATTTAAAATAAATTCACGCGACGCAATAATTGATAACTCTAAACTCATAAAAAAGAAATTAAATTTCGTATCCAAACTAATAAAACAACAAATTAAGTCCAAACAAAGTTCTATCTCATCTTAAAAATTATAATTTCGCAGCTTTAGCAATAGCCTCTTCTAAATTACCAACTAAATAAAAGGCTTGTTCAGGAAGATCATCTAATTCACCACTTAAAATAAGTTTAAAAGCCTCTATATTTTCAGATAAAGGAACGTATTTTCCAGGAGAACCAGTGAAAACCTCAGCAACGAAGAAAGGTTGAGACAAGAATCTTTCTACCTTTCTAGCTCTAGACACAACTAATCTATCTTCTTCTGAAAGTTCATCTAAACCTAAAATAGCAATTATATCTTGTAATTCTTTATAACGTTGTAAAGTCTTCTTAACTGCTTGAGCCGTGTTATAATGATCTTCTCCAACAATCCAAGGTTGCAGCATAGTTGAAGTTGAATCAAGAGGATCAACAGCAGGGTATATACCTTTTGAGGCTAAATTTCTAGATAAAACTGTTGTTGCATCTAAATGCGCGAACGTAGTAGCAGGAGCAGGATCAGTTAAATCATCTGCAGGAACATATACAGCTTGTATAGAAGTAATTGAACCTTCCTTAGTTGAAGTTATTCTTTCCTGTAAACCTCCCATTTCAGTAGCCAAAGTCGGTTGATATCCCACAGCTGAAGGCATACGACCTAATAAAGCTGAAACCTCAGACCCAGCTTGTACAAATCGGAAAATATTATCGATAAATAATAAAACATCCTGTTTATTAACATCTCTAAAATATTCAGCCATTGTTAACGCTGTAAGACCTACTCTCATTCTCGCCCCAGGAGGCTCATTCATTTGTCCATAAACAAGTGCTACCTTAGATTCCTTTAAATTCGAAGAATTAATAACACCTGACTCTTTCATTTCTTGGTACAAATCATTTCCTTCTCTAGTTCGCTCACCAACACCACCGAAAACAGAAACTCCGCCATGTGCCTTAGCAATATTATTAATCAACTCCATAATTAAAACAGTCTTACCAAACTTAGTAGACAAAAATAAAAAATAATTGCCCCTAAAAAAACAGTAAAAGCAAAAATCTTCACGTACAGCTTAAACTAAATCTTAATAAATATAAATAACAAAATAAAAATCAATTATTACCCAATAAACAATTAGGAACAAAAAATCATTTATTGAAAACTCAAGATTTAAATAAAAGTAAAATAAAAAATTTAATCCACACAGATGTACAAAACACATATAAGAAAGTCAAATTGAATTTCTAACAAATAACAAAAAGTTAAAAGTAATCAACTTAACCTAATAAATTTAAATTCTATAAAATTATATTACAATAAATTGAATTAAATAACGCAACACCAGCACCACCAAATAAGCCAATTTTACCTCCTCGACGATAAGGAGCTAACAAATCAACTACTTTAATCCCCGTTTCGAAGATAGATAATTGAGTATCTAAATTAATAAAAGAAGGAGCTGAACGATGAATTGGAAGAGTCTTTGTATAATCAACAGGACCCATTTGATCTACGGGTTCTCCTAATACATTAAATATGCGTCCCAAAGTTGTAGAACCAACAGGTACACTCAAAGCTGCTCCAGTATCAACAACTTTAACACCACGTTGTAGACCATCTGTAGCATTCATTGCTATTGCACGTACTAAATTATCACCCAATAACTGTTGAACTTCACAAACAACTTTCATCTTACTACCATCTTCAGACTTGCCTTCAATAATCAAAGCATTATAAATACCGGGCATTTTACTTGGAGCTTTAAAAGCAATATCTAAAACAGGACCTATAATTTGTACAACGACACCTGTATTCAAACTAACGTTAGATTTCATAAAAATAGAAACAAAAAAATAAAATAAATAATTTAATTTAGTAAATTTAAATAATCAATTATTTTAACATTATAGAGGACCAGAAATACCTTGTTTCCTAATCATTAAGAAATGGGCCAACATAAAAGTTGCTGTTAATAAAGGAAGAACAAAAGTATGTAAACTATAAAAACGTGTTAAAGTCGATTGTCCAACACTAACGCTACCTCGTAAAAGTTCAACAATGAAAGATCCTATAACAGGTATTGCATCAGGAACACCAGTAACGATTTTAACTGCCCAATAACCAATTTGATCCCAAGGTAAAGAATAACCAGTAACTCCAAAAGAAACAGTTAAAACAGCTAAAATAACACCCGTTACCCAAGTTAATTCACGTGGCTTTTTAAAACCTCCTGTTAAATATACACGGCAAACATGCAATATCATCATCAAAACCATCATACTAGCAGACCATCTATGAATAGAACGAATCAACCAACCAAAATTAACATCGTTCATTATATATTGTACAGATAAAAAAGCTTCTGTTACCGTAGGACGATAATAAAATGTCATTGCAAAGCCAGTAGCAACTTGTATAATAAAACAAGTGAAAGTTATTCCTCCTAAACAATAAAAAATATTTACATGAGGTGGAACATATTTACTTGTTATATCATCGGCAATAGCTTGAATCTCCAAACGTTCTTCGGATAGGTAAGCTAAACTCCCTTAAAAACAGAACATGACAATTTATTGTCATTCTGCTTATGAAATTATAAAAATGAACATTCTAAGATTATTATATTCAATTAAATATATTCTTTATAAATATAAATCAAAAAATAAAAAAAAAGATAAAACTTTAAAATTACTCTCATTTCGTTCTTTATTAAATTTAGTAAAAATATTCCAGAAGTAATTTAAAGAAAAAGAAATTATTCAAATAAAACTTTAAGATAAATAAAAAATTATTAGAAACTATAATCCACAAAATGTTTCTAAACTATTTAGGTATCCTTCCGCCGACAAAACACTCTCGGTTAATAAAAATAGGTTATTTCGACTATAATTAGTTATATAAAACGGTGAAAAGGAGTTAAGAAAAGAAAATCAATACCTATTAGCAAATATTAAAAAATTAAATTAATTAAAATGCTTCAATTGTTGAAAATATCAACACATTGACAAGTTTATAAAATAAAACCAAAATAAAAAATTACTCACTTAATAAAATACGAATCGCACAACCAATCATAAATTTTACTCATAATAGAAATAAACTAAAAAATACAACGAATTATTTAAATGGACTAATAGTGAAATTTAATACTGTCCTTAAAATAAAATAAAAAAATAATATAAATTATTATCCATTTTAAATACACATTCTACTATAATTTTAAAGCTACATTAATATAATAATCACAAACAAAATATCCATTAATAAATATAAAAATCAACAATATATATGTAACTAATAACTAAATTAGAAAAAATATAAAAACTAAATACACATAATAATGTATAATCCATATTATACAACAAACAAAATTCAACAAAATAAAAATTTTTGACCTTCCAACTCAATCTAAACTTTTGATAAATTACACTCCTACCTAAAAATAATATAACAATTAAAATTATAATCGAGAAAATATCTTATATATCAACAATATTCATAAGCTGTTCAATTGTATCTATGACCCTTTATTCAATATACATTGGGTTTGGACCAGACTCTAATAAATTAAGGGATCCATTCCAAGAACATGAAGATTAAAAAAAAACCAAAGAAAGTTAGCATTATACTACTATAATATAAATTATGACTACTATTTCAAAAAATAAAATATCAATCCAAAAAGGAAAAATCACTCCACTAGGAACAATATTAAAACCATTAAATTCAGAATACGGTAAAGTTGCTCCGGGGTGGGGTACAACTGTTGTAATGGGTATATTTATGGGTCTATTTGCGGTATTTTTAATAATCATACTTGAAATATATAATTCATCAGTAATTCTAGACATCAAATAAAATACTTAATTAATTAGTCGTTTTAATTTTTAACAATTAATTAAGTGTATTACTTTAACCTAATATATTATATACAAAAGAAGTCATATTATTATTTAATATAAATTAATTAAGCTACCCTTGACCGGAGTCGAACCGGCAAAAGCTTAATTTTGAATCAAGTGTGTTTACCATTTCACCACAAGGGAACAACCACAACTTTATTAAATATTAAATTACCATAAAAATACCCTCACTGCATAAGAGAGGAAGAATATATAATTAATTAAAAATTAAGATATTATTAGTATCCAGTATAGTATGTTGACGACAAAAATCTTATGAACCGTTCTAAATATAAAACATGAAAATTAAATCTTATAATATAATTATGAATCGAACAACGCCCAAATTAATATAATCGTACCAGCATTTGAGTTTACTAATTAAATAAATCCCTGTAAAATGCAAACTTAAATAAGAATTAACCTAAAACCCAAGAAAACTCATGGAATAAGGAGGCCGACGTACCGCGCGGAC